CCGCCCTGTTGTCGGGGGCCTGCATCATCTTTATCAGCTTAGCAAGGCGCACGAAGTGGGCATTTCGAATTGCATTCTTATTATATTTTATAATCAGTCTTCTCATTGGAATAAAGTCAGCACCTACTGACAAAACCACCATATTGGGAATCCCCAACGGAATATTCATCTTCGTTATTCTTCATTTTTGGCTTTTTTTGAGCTTCTTCTTTTTCAAAGATAGCCTCCCCAGAAGAAAGCAACCCTTAGTACCGCTATTTTTCAGCGGTCTTTTCTTTTTTTTATGCTATTTTCCCGAGCTTGCTTGGCTTGAAAAGTGGATTGAAGGGATAGATCTTCTTCTGTTACTTTTAGGCGTTTTTTGTTTTGTTGAGGATGAGAAGTGGTACCAAACAAGAAGTACTATAATCACTAAGACTAAGAAAGAAAAAACAGAAGAAGAAAGGCGAGGGGGACTAGGAGTCAAGAGGTTCGATCAGTGACAAGGTGATATTTTCTGTTTTGTCAAGTCCTGCTTTGGTCTCTGGTTTGATGGTTGTAGGTGGATATGGATTGAGTGGTATTATTTGACTGAAAGTCCCCTAAAGCGGTTGAGGGGCAGCTGACCGAAAGGAAAGCAGGTAGGCCGCGCATGCTTTTCTAAATAACCAAAACCACACCTCTGGGTACCCGGGCCGACCGACCGGCTGCGGGATGGAAGAAAGTGGATTCCTTTGCCTATAAAAAGAGGGAGAGAGAGATCTCGTCAGGGAGTAGGTCAGGTTGCCGAATTGGGAGTCGCGCCCTTTCGGACTTATATATAGGAGGGGGAAAGGGAGTAGGCCGCCATTGCATTAGCTAGAGAGAGGCCAAAGTAAGGCAGTGAAAGAGCAAGACGTCTTTCACGCACTGAAAGGCAGGCCTTTCTCATGGTTAGTTTCATTTATTGATTGCTTTCCGTGAGAAAGGGAGGGGGAGTGGTGTGGCGGGCCCCTTCTACCAGATTACTTTACTGACTTTACTTCATTCAAAAAAAGTACAGGAACTGGTTTAACAAAATGGGCTCGAACTACAGGGATCTGATACCTGGCTTTCTTGGTCTGGAAGATAGGTTATGTAGGCAACACCTGTTCATAGGTTGTTCGATCGCAATAAATAGCCAAATAATCGATTAGTTGTATGCCTGATATTGACAGAAGGCCTTCTCCCTCTTTCAGAGATCGCTCCCTTCCTCAAAGTCACAAAATCTGTCTTAGAGGGAAAGCTCTTGAAAGTCTTCTATGAACGAAGTTGCGAACGCTCTCTAATAAGAGTGAGTGAGTGCCCAAAAGGGTACTCCGAACGATTCAAGCAAGTAAAACTAGAACAAAGAAGAAAGCGGGGAGGACTGACTTAATTAAGAGGGAATCCAGGAAGTGAGGCTACAGACAAAGATGAACAACGAGCTCATCAAAACGTGGAATGGAAAGCTCAAGAATTGACAAAGTCAGAAGCACTTAGCCTTCTTAACTCCAATACGAATGCTGAAACTCGTGCAGCAGATCCCAAATCCCAAGAAAAACAAGTGGATGAGGCGCTGAACAATTCTATAACTTCCACTTTAGCGGTCGAGCCCTATATAGATAGTAAGGTTGTCAGATCAAGTAAGGCCCAATATGCCGGGGGCTGAAGACACAGATGCCAATCCGTCAATTGAAGAAAGTGAGACTTATTATGCTTCAAGGAGAGACGGCGGAGATTCTGATCCCGAGAACAAAGCCGATGTTGAGAATCGATGGTTTGCGACTTTCATCGACCAAGGAGAGTTTGGGTGTATACAATGCGGCACAAGAATGAGGTCCTTGATATCTTTCTTAATTGGAAGAAGATGGTGGAGACCCAAACAGGCAGAAAAATCAAGAAGTTGAGATCCGACAATGGTGGAGAGTACAAGTCAGACCCATTCCTTCAAGTATGCCAGGAGGAAGGGATAGTGAGACACTTCACAGTTGCTGGCACGCCGCAGCAGAATGGAGTAGCAGCAACGTCAATGGGAGCAGTATCCGAGCAAGCAGCAGCTAAGATAGCAGCAAAGGCAGAGGCAGCTGCAAATGAACCGGTTTACTTAACTACCCAGTGGAAGCAAGCATCATCCCGCTCAGTTCCAAATCCCGTTTCTGGTTCAAGGTCATCAGCTTAATTAACAGGATCGACTACAGAATAATACGCTTAATCGACTGGCTGGTTCAACTGCTGCTGCATCACTTACTAAGGCTGGTGCATTGTATAGATATGGCAAATGCGCATCTGTCTCTATAGTACGATGCACTCGTAGCACTTGGTGGGCTCAAACCCAACTATGATTGGCCTTATTTTTCCGATTGGTATAGCCCTCGGCGCATGTTCTTCTTTCTACGGGTAGCTCCCGCAGGTAATCATTCCCTATAAGTAAGCCAGCTATGGTTACAGGGTGGTTGGTCCACCAATAGCTGATCCATTAGGCAGTTGTGAAATGGCTTTTCTAATCAGAAAGGTTATGATAAGGCCTACCCACTATCCCCGTGATCCATCTTGCTCCCGAGCCAACCCTATCTTTGTTTCCAATCCCCTCTTCCTATATATGTTTTAACCATACATTCCTTACTTATATTAGGTAGATCTGATAACTAGTTAGGTCCAGATGGATCTGTTGGATGGATAAGGGGTTAGGTCCGATCCCATAGGTGGGGTCCGTTCTCAAATGGGGATAAGCGATAAGCCGCTTTGCAGGGCGCTCCTACCTGCAACTAAATCTGCTTCTATATCCTCCTCTTATCTTAGGGCAGCCGGTACTTGTGGATTCAGGGGCGGCATAAAGTCGGAAGAGTGTTGCAGAAAGATCTGCACTTCCCTTTTACAACATAGGAGGGAGGACGAGTTTGGACCGCAGAAGCTCAAAGCGATGCTTGTGTAGCCCCTTAGTGAAAAGGTCAGCAGTTTGATCAGCAGAAGGAACAAACTGAACTCGATGGCTTCCAGAAAGAACAAGCTCGCGAATGAAGTGGTAGTCGAGCTCAATATGCTTGGGTTCCAAAGCCCCTTTATGTTAAGGTAAGGACTTCGGGCATGGCCAGCTCCCTAAACGAGAAACCAGAACTACCGGATGTGCCAGCAGGTAGTACCTTACTTTCTTCGTGGCCCATACTAGCCCATTGGCTACCTATAGGATTGGCTTCAGTTTAACGTAACCTGAAAGAATTAGTTAGCCTTTTGAAGCAAACTTGACAACTTTCTTTCTAATGGAGCGTCGACCATTTGAGAACTTTTGTTTCACATCTTTAAGAACTAAAAAGCTCTTTTCAGGCATTTCATTAAGTATTCACTGATTCGTTCTGTATTACGGGAACTCAATTCTACTCTGGACTGTTTTTCTCGTCCCCAGTCCAGTCCTCAAAGAATTCACTCAGTCATGTACTGGCGTAGCTCAAAGGACCTAAATGAACGGTCCTAACAGAAGGGATTTCGGCCCCTCAATCCCACTAAAGAGTCGGCCTAACGGCCTCCCAATCAAAGACTTCCCTTCGCTCCAATCAACCAGCCGGAAGCGAATTCCCTCATTTCCTAGTCCACAAAGGGACTACTCATTCACTCAGTAGCTCAGAAAGAACCATCAGATCGCATAATCGCCTTTCACAAACAAAGATAGCAGAACAAGGCTAGCAACGAGGGGAAACTCAATTCTACTCCGGACTGCTTTTCTCGTCCCAAGAATGGAAATACTCCTATTCGATAATCAAGTCGCTTCGTTCCAACCTCAGGTCGGACGGCAGCACTACCAGTAACAAGTCGGCCTCAAAGGCCTCCACTCAAACAAGGAGCTCCACTCCCTGTACCCAGTCCCTTCCCTCCCAGTCCTTGGTCGGACTCAGCGCCTCCCAGTCCAGAGTCCCTACACCCTAGCATTCAGCAGGTCCCTCCGCTCCCAGGACCAGTCTCTAGTCCCTTCACTCCTTCCCCGAACGTAACCTTCGGCCTAACAGCCTACCAACAACATTAACAGGAAGTGAAGTACTGGTCGGACTCATCAAGCTTTCCTTTCCAAAAGAGGAGATTACCTTACCAGAACGTCACCTTCTTCCTAAAGGACAGCCAACTGACTTCCCTCCAAGCAAACGAACTGGCTCAGTCGTAGCGACAGCGTCAGCGGCAGCAGCAAAGGCGCTTCGGGCAGGCTAAAGATGGATTCCACTTTTCTCAACTAGGCCGGGAATAGGTGGGTCATCAATACGAAATTCACTCTGTACCTTACCAAGCGGACGTGTACTTTATTGGATGTCCCTGCGAAACCTTCTTGAGTCAAAAGGAACTCAGAATTGGCTAGTATTGGCCTTTCTTCCTCGCCTCAAAACCTGTGTGGTGCAAGGCCTTTTCTCCTCTTTGGTTTCCTCTTCCTTGAGATTTTGAGTTGGCTGTGTTGCTGTGCAGAATTCTGTTGAAATCCGCGGCCTGTAGTCCCGTATGCGTACGTGTACTTTATATGCTATGCTTGCTGTATTTCGTTTAGTCGTTTAGTGAGTGTATTATCGAGTGTAGCGATGGGCTTCCTGAGCTTTGGACGACCTCTTCTCATCCTCTGTTGCGAGGCTTCGCCGATTGCATTTGTTCTTCGTGCTCTCGGATACTGGCCATATGTTCAGCGAGCCTCGTGCCTTGCTATTTGCTCAATGTGAATTCTAGTGTGTTCATCAATTATTGCTTGAGCCTTTCTTTCAGCTGTTGCAGCAGCCTCGTCAGCAGCGAAATATTCCCTCTGGCGATTTGCAGCTTCTTCAATAGCAGCACTAGCTTCGGCGACTTGCCGTTGAACCTCTTCGGCATACAAATTTTCAGCTGGTATGGCAGAGACGCGTTTGAATTCACGGATTGCAGCAGATACCTGCGATGTGAGAGCTTCCCATGCCGACATGTCTACGCCTGCAGCCCTTCCAGTGTCGGTGGCTATAAATGCCGTCCCTTCATAGCAAGCTCAATATTTCCTTGCGGTTAAAAACACCATTGTCATAGCTTCAATAGTTCTGATGGTGCATTCCATTCTTTCCTCTGAAGCTGTGTCATCTAGCCAAGGAACATTACTCGGAGCTGAGCTGAAGTAGCTTGTGAAGCGCTCCCTGAGCTAATGCTAATTGGTGCCCTGGTATGAGAAGGTTCAGAAGAAGCCGGCATACTAGGGTAAGTTTCGCTTCTTGTAGCAGATATGGTATGCTCTCCTGCTGCCGAAGACATATCCCTATTAGAGGAAGATGACCTCTCGGGGGTTGAAGCAAACTCCCCGGTTATTGGTGTACTTTCTCCACCCTTTTCAGAAGAGCTAGTTGTTTTGTCACTTTCAGTCGCTGCAGCCTGCTCTTATTCTGGTGATCTCTCGGCGACATCATCAGCAACTTCTTTCTCAGAAGAAGGAGAGGAAGTCGATGAACTCTCCGTCGCTGGAGCTTGCCTCTGTTTGCCAAAAAACAACCTCACTTGTATGGTTGTCGCTTCACAGGATGCTGACTTCTTCTTTCGCAACTTCACGAGTTGTTGCACTTCCGGTTGGTTGTAAAGTCCCCTCTGGTGCGGGCCCGGGAACATCTTTCTCCATTTCTGGCTCAACCCGTAAGCGATACAAGCGTGTCTAAGGACCAATATATATTATTGCAATCATTATCATCATATTATTAAGCTAAGTTGTTCATTGGGGATATAAGTCAAGGACTCAGGGATTGATGCTGCCACCCTCCCTTCGGCGGGAGAAGTCTCCAAATGTTTCCTTCTGATCTAGGCCCAGCCTTGTGTATTCTTCTACCTAGGAGAGATCAACAGCAGCAACCTATCTTCATCAACCTTTTCCTTCTCTTTGATAGTTCCTGAAGGGCTCTCTTACGCATTTAAACTAGACTTTAGATATCCTCTTAGGGTAGGTAGTTACTACGTCCTGTAAGAAGTTTAGAGAGGCTGCTTTCTTTTCCTCCTATGCTATGGTTGGTCGCGTGATCCAATTATTGTTCTCGTTTGCCACCCCAGGTACGAAGCGGCTGTGGGTCCTGTTTCCTTAGTGCCAAAAGCTTAGTAAGAGGAAGAGGGGGTCTTCTGGTAGCGTGAAGGCAGTGAAGTAAGCGGATATGGAGTACTCGAGGGACAGGCCCTGAAGCGAAGGACGGGAACGAGCGGGATCTCAGACGAACAGGAAAGAGAGAGTCAACGCCGGTAGAGGAGAGGACTAGCCTAGGCTCTTCAAGACCTTACTCGGCTCGAGGAAGAGGAATAGATAGGTACACGAGGTGAGCGGAAATCTATTATTCTACATTTTCCCAAACAAGCAAGGGCTTTCGCGCAGTAGTTTGATTGCTCCCCCAGAGGGTTTTCTTAAGAGAAATTTGGATGCTGAACCAATTCTTCCATTCCAGAGCCCAGAGGAAGAAGAAATAACATTCCATGCTGCGAGGCATCGCTGATAACATCGCCTGTTGTACAGTTGCTGTAGCCTAGGAGCCAACCTAGCTAAGGCAATATCCCAAAGTAGGGGCAGCTAACTGTGTAGATAGATGCTCTTTCCTCTTGCGGGAAAGCTATTCCTTGAGTTGAGATACTACTGCTTAGATTAGATGGTTAGCTTAGTAGATGCTTTCTTGTAGCTCTACAAAAAGCACTTCTCCTGCGTTCTTGAGTTAGTTTTTTGTCTTGTAGCTACTACCGATATGCTATGCAAGTGGTAGAAGTGATGCTATTAATTCAGTGCTAAGCACTCAGCGCGCTCAGGGCTTGGAAGACTCTTCGCTAGCGAGGCAGCTATTACAGAGGAAGAATAAGAGGGAGGGGTACCAAGGAGACAAAGACAACTATGTAAGGCTTAGACCTTGCGTATACTGCTTCTCCTTTGGGTAGCTTTCTCTTCAAGCACTCTTGCCTTAATAAGGGTTAGCTATGTTTCAAGCACTTCTTCTTTTTAGAAAACAACTCAAAAGAGTCTTTCCCCTCTCATCTAAGTTTTGGTTTCCTCTAGTTTCGAAACCTCTGCTTCCAGTGCTTTAGTCATTTGCGAAACAGAATAATAACCTGCATACGCCAATTGGAACTGGCAGAACTGGAGCGGTTGCTGGGTCTACTGGAGCTGGGGCAACCCATCGGTAAGAAAGATCTCCATGCCCTTATCTTCTTCAAGCCTTCCCTAGCCAGTCATCAGGTCGGAGACGGAGCTTAGTCACTCGCGGTAGAACCACTTTTTGGATAAGCTTTCTCTTTCATCAGTACGTTTAGTCCTTATAAATTCCCTAAATTGTACTTCCATGTTCCGCCCAAGCTAGCGCAGAATCATCAATTCACTTTTGAGTAACCCAATATGGAATCATCCATAAACATAGCGTAATACAATTCTATAGCCTTTCTTTCTGGCTTCTTCCTTCGTCAACTGCACCTGAACTGAAAGAGCTGGGATAGCTTCCCTCCGGTTCCGGTTCCTTCCCCTCGTAAACTCGGTAGCTCACTTTCACTTTGTTCGCTCCTCGCTTTTGTTCAATTATAAATAAAGAACCTGTTTGATGGAGATTTGTAGCATCATTCAAGTAAATACAGATTAAGATCGTAGAAACATGAGCTTGTGATATAGCAACACCTAATTCCGGACCGGTTAATGCAAGAACTATAAATAAAGGACCAAGATCTCCTATGAAATAGAAAAGATCATTCATACATAGCATAGTCCAAGCGGACCCACTTAAAATCTTTACTGAACTATGACCGGCCATCATATTAGCAAATAAACGTATTCCTGAGCTTAATGCGCGAAAACAATGAGGGATTAGCTCAAGGAGTACTAAAAAAGGTGCTAACGGCAGTGGGACTCCTGCGGGTAATGAGAAGCTTAAAAAATGAAGCCCATTTCTTTGAAATCCCACTATAGTAATGCCAATAAAAAGAGAAAATGAGAGACCCAAAGTAATGAGAAAATGACTTGTAACTGTGAAGCTATAAGGTATCATACCCTGGAGATTACGAAATAACGAAAAAGTAAAAGTGACCGAGATGCGAGGGGAAAACTTTTGTTTCACATTTCCGGAAAGACCACCTATTTGTTCGTTTACCGGGTTCGGCACGAAATCATAAATAAGCTCTACCAAGGATTGCCAAGCATTTGGTACTGAGTTTCCTCCTCCGTTTTTAGTAACAAAATGAACCAGAAGTAGGACCAAACTGAGAGTGAGTAGCATAAACAAAGATGGATTTGTGAATGAGAAATACAAGTTTCCTATATTCATAGGAATTAATGGGAGAATGGCAAATTGCTCAAGTGGGCTGTTGGGCGTAATCGTAAGAAACACTTTTCATTTCATACCTGTAGTTCTGCTTCTTGCTCTAAAAATGAAGAAAGACTTGTCGGAAATTCACTTGGTCAAACCAAGAAAGACATGGGAGTTTTGGGCGTGGCTTTTCTATTTCTATACGATATTTCTAGTTGGATGAAAAGATCGCTCCTAAATGAAGCCTCTCTTACAGTTCAAGAGTTAAGAAAGGCTCTTACTCTTATTCTTTCTTTTTAGAAGAAAATATAGGAAGGAGATTTGACTTCTTAGAAGGAGATGACTAGATCTTTGTATGTACTGGTCTCGATAATTGAAGAGAGGAAAGAGACAGAGGAGTACGCGAAAGGACACTGTGAAGAAACGCGGTAAGGCTAAGCCAAACAGATCCTAGGTAGCTGGATTTGATTGTATTGCTATTCCATTGCCTTAGTTGCTATTGTTTTGGACTTTCTGTGTCTGACTCATAACAATCTTAAACTAAAGATTGAAAGCCCCTGGCTGGTCTCTGCTCGAATCCATCTTTCTATTGATCGAATGAGTAACCTACCACTACCAAACACCTCCTTTCCTCAGGGGCGGGAAGTAGCGTATATGTTCATTAGCAGGAGTTGGCTTTCAGTCCATTCCCTACCTATACTATAGGGCGAGAAGCTCAAACTACTTGAAAAGAAAAGCTTATTCTATAAAAAGGTATGAGATCTACCTGTTCCTTTCACTGCTGACGCATCATTCAGCCATAACGAGATCGAAAGCTAGGTGAGACAATCTATCTATAGTAAAGAGCGGATGGCCCACTCAATCAAATCAATAAACAAAGGAAAACATTCTATTCCATACCTATATAACGGCGAAGAGAGGAGGTATTATGTCTAGTAAACAAAGGGGAGAAAGAAAAAAGTCTGGTTCATACATATCGAATCATAAACAAAGGGGCAACTATCCCGCATCTACAACTCGAGATCCTGGATCGGTTACCGGTTCACTTAATCACTTAAATAGATATAGCAGTCAATTCCATTCCGACTGGTAAGCCCGAGTGTCTCAAAAAGAAGTGAAAGCGGGTAGAGTACAGCTCTACCTAATCAAAAGAACAAAAAGGGCTGTGGTCGAGATATGCTTCCCCGTATCCAAGAGGGGTGGGGCTGCCCGATCTGTTTTCCTTGGATCGGCTGTCAGGTCTGTTCATATATCATATATCTTCTATATGGCTTCTTTGACTTAGTGGAAAGCCTGGTTCAACCCATCTTAAGGACCCGACCCCTTCCTTCTTTCAACTCTTCTTTGTTGCTCTTCATTAGCCCTTGAAAAGAAAGAGAATAGCAGGCAGGAGTTGTATTTTCACCTTTGTCTAAAAGCATGGTTCCACTCATTGATCAGTCTGTCCTTGACCTTTCCATTCTATCGCATATCGATTCAGTTCCAGTAGTGCCAACGATTCTGTACCATCGTACTTCAAGTGTCTGTCGGTAATATCTACTATGGATCTTCAACGCTTTACTTAGCGTTACTCTTCTTCTTCTTTGGCTTCCTACTGTGACCCGTACCCTTCGGCTTCCCCTTCTTACTCTTTCCCTTATCCTTATTATCCTCTATCTTATGAATCATAGCCTCGGTCTTTTGGTCCTGAGTCGGTAGCTCTAATAACTGCGCTTTGGATTCCGTTGGTATCAAACTACTTTCTTGTTCAGGTAGCCACCACGGTTCATATGCATCTATAAGTAGCAATCGTTCATTCATCTCTCCTTCAGAAACTCGCAACAACCACGGGTCTTCATCTTCCGTGGGCATCAACTCTTGTTTTAGCCCCTTAGCTTTTATCTCATCATCCAGTTTTGCCTTAATATTATCAAGAGCTTTCTGAAGAGGAATAACCAAGGTAGGATCTTTTTGGTTTTTCAGTTTCTCAATATCTTCCTCCAAGACGCTAACATCTAATTTGAGATGATATCTATCATTTACCTCGTAATCAAAGACATGCTTTGGTTTCGTACCAATCCATTCCCCTTGCTCATAGACAACATCCCTTTTACTTTCTGGGTTGAGTTGAAGCTTGAGATCATATACTTTTTTGATAATGTTAAGCTTTTTCCAATTTCTATCGAACTCTGCTTCATGCTTTATCTTCGTTACTAGTGACGGATCTCGGTATTGATTAGCAAACCATTTGTAACACACATAGTTTTTAGCCTTACCTTTTTGCTTTGTAATTTCTTTGCCATCTTTCGTCAAAAAGGAATAAGTCTTAGGAGCTAAGAAGTAACCTTCCGTGATTTCATGCTCCAACTTCCACTTACCCAATTCAGTGGAAGATACATGATCAGCAGGAAGAGGATTTCCTAGAATAACGGAGTCTGTATCTGTGTAGTAACAATCATATCGGGAAATAAAAGGGTACATGTGGATCCGAGAACAAGCTGTAATTGCAGCAGACAATTGAACTGCGGATATAGTCGGGGGAATCCATTCTTCCAAGTTTTTTCGATTTCTCACATATGATACCACGTAGACGACTTTCTTTTTCTTATTTGATCTTTTTATCTCTATACGATCAGACCGGACTAGTTTTATAACGTTCATACTATTATCTGCTTGGGATTGTAAATAAGCATGTCTTTCAGGGGTACAGATCTCGGTATTAGTACATTCAGGATTGATCCCAAATCGCCCGTAGAGAGAATTCATTATTAACTTGTAACAATAAGACATACCTTCATCACCGACCTTTTTAGCCTTCACTCTTCGGTCGGAGACTTCGTTCACAAACTTCCTGAAAGGACTAGGCTTCCTATCAAACAAGTACCCCCTTATAGGTAATATCTTATAACCCAACTTCTTCGCAAACTTCAATTCCTCACTAAAATACACACCCTTGAACTCACCAGTCGGGAATAGTAAAAGATTGGAAGACTTACTCCTATAAGGTAAAAAGGGGCGATTAAGACCTTCAGGAGATCGTACTAAGACCTCAATAAAACCATACATATCAGACAAATCCATACCATCAAAACTCCGATACCATATAGGGTGACCGGCAGGCATATCAAAATTTTGCATGACATATGGATATAAAGAGTTCACGTCATAATAATACAAATTAGTACCTTTAGGGATATAGGATTCTGCATGGCCTCCATAGTAAGCACGTCGAATGAAACTATCCACATTATTACTAGCAGATCGAGGAATTGGAAAACTATCCGCATCAAAATACCTCATACGGAAGATCCTCAAAGAAAGCGATGAAGTGGTCATACAATCAACAATATCAACACCATAGGTATTGAAAAAGAGCTTTTGAGCTGCTACTAAAATACCACCTAAGAGACGAATATCTTGTTTCAGATAAACCATCAAATCAGAACGCTTTTCTTGCAGATTACTGACAACCACTTCCTTATGATTGATATCACCTTTCGAACCCAATTCAGGACATAAAGTCTTAGACAAAATCGCTAAACTCGCAGGGAGTAAAAGGTATGAATCCCTTATACGAAACAGTAGTGTTCTTTTATCCCCCTTTTTCCTTTCCAGCGGATCTAGTTTAGGATACACACTGATTTCGTATATTATATTATTCCGGACCAGACTTTCGAAGGTGTAATTTTCAAGAGAAACTAGAAATTTCATCATCAGTAAACCATCGAATCGACCTAAGTTATGTAAGTAAACAGTTTTCATCTTCCGTTCCCGCACTAAAACTTCTAAACGTTTTAGAAAGTGGGTCATTATAAGCTTACTGCGATCCTCAAAATCTTGAGTATTGATTATATCTTCACTGAAATAGAGAGAAAATTCCCTATTAGGCTTGGACTCAACATCCTCACCAGGATGAACCGGTAATAGACCGGCAGCGTAAGGAACATGATAATCATCATCATTTTGACTTTCTACTAGAACTGTTTCCAGATCAGCTACAATGAAAGGCTTCAGCTCCGTAGTATGAGGTTTCAATGCAGTTATATAGAGCGATTTCGAATCCCTTTGCCTTAGCATAGATACTTTACCAGAAGTTTTTCCGATATCCTTCATAGAATTTTCTAATAGAACTAGTTTATTAATATAGCTATCCACCTCATAGGCGCTAATGCGTTTATTCTTATTCTTCTTTATTCTTTTCTCTATATAGACTCGAAGAAAAACACCAAGGATCTCATTATCACGGTAAATCTCTCCTTCCTTAACTATTAATTCCCAAATTTGATTGAAAACCTCCTTATTAGGAAGAGCATTCCCACTAGAATCGGATCTATTCAAGTGTATTGCCGTACCTATAGTAAAGCTTACTTCCCCACTTTCAACTCGTATTTTATATCCTATAGTAAACATGGCCCTCTTCCAAGTAAAATTATTGTAAACATAGGTTATGACTAAATGCAAAATGAGGGAAGCTATCCGTTCATATGTGGTACATAGCGGGTAAGGTTCCTTGAAATCCGCTGAGACTGTAATCAATCCTTCATTGGGAGTCCTGTTCTTTACCCCTCGTATATATTTCTTTAAGAAGGATGAATATTGACGTTTTCTACCCTTTTTACCTGTAGTAGCCTCCTCATAGGATACCTCCCTCTCGTTCTTACTATCCTGAGGATTCCGTTGCTCTTCCGACGTGCATTTCTTCCCATTAGCAAGTTCATCACTATCCGCTTTCTTAGAATAAGTTATAACAAACATAGTCGTATATTCAGGAATACATGTTAGTGGCCAATTCATCTTCTTATCTCCCATTGCCATGATAGAAGACCTCTGTACTGTCAAATAGTTAAATATAGTAGCATTACCATGACCTAAGCCAACTGTATTCGTAGAATATGAGCAGGTCATGCAGGCTTTCATTTCTGGTAAAAGCCTTGAATTATGGTCCGGCCACCGACCAGTAGGTTGACTACCATAGTAATTTGTAATAATTAGCATTTGACTTCTATTTTCCTTTTCCGTTCTCCCGTCCCACTAAAGCTATAAATGGAGATAATCCTAGCTGACGCCAATTGTCAACCTATCACGACCGTTGTGGGTCAAATAGAAGAAATCCTATGTGTTTTTCCCTTCTCGGTTGGATTACCCCCATAGAGTGAGTTGTATCGGGCCCTAGGGGTCATTTTAAATCCCTAGTGCTCAAGCCTCGGATAAAAACGAAGCATCATACCCTTTTTTAAGTAGCTAGGACACACTGAAGTATCACTTTGCAATCTGATTTAACAGATATAGCACGGGAACCAGGAGTTTCCTCTTGGACACAGGCCACGCCCCTAATTTTCAAGTTGAGCTTTTTCTCTCCGAGGACTCAAAGCTTTAGGACCTTCCAAGGCGATTCCTGTACTAGTGGATCATGTTGCCAAACCCTGGCATTTCACTCCCTTCTCACTTTAAGACATGCCGAACCATTTCGGAGGGGCTGTTTTCCTACATTGGGGAAAACATTTAATCTTAAAATGAAGAGGAGCAAATTACAGAGGGAGGCATTAGTACATGTCTGTACAGGAACCGTGGAATGTATAAACTCCAATTTTACATCCCATCCTTCAACTTCCGATTATGTCATGAATCCTAAACAGCTTTTTTTTATATTATAGTGTTCATGAATCCATAACATTTTGTTAGGCTAAAGATAGGACACGCTTACCTATGGTTTCTCTAAGGCCATTGACGGCCAGGGCCCTTATTGTAATAAGACAATAAGCTCTCTTTTGCTCCTCTTTCTTCTCGTTGTCTCGTCTCTTTCTTCTCGTATAGCGGTCTTCTATGGGGTTTGTCGGTCTCTCGTCTGCTTTCCCTACGAGGTAGTAGCTGGCATCCGAGGTGTCTAGGGTATCTAGCCGCTATTCCTTCCCCTGCTCTGCCTTCTCCTAAGTCCTTCCTTATCTATAGAAGACAATGGAGTCCATGGTTAGCTGTAAAAGCATCAAAAGATTTGAATGCCTAAACACTACTCCGAGGGGTCCGAAGGAGTCTATCAAATCCTTATTGCAGATAAAAAGAATTCCATCTGTTAAAGTAACATCATGACTGCGGATAAAGACAGGTCAGATTCCATACTTCTTGAAGTGACTAAGTGAAGAGTACTGCTTTCCGCTATAGGAGTAGGAAGATGTAAGTCCTTTACCAGTTTCAGCTCCTGGGTCTCATGGGGTGGGTCTTGATATTGAAGCACTAGTAGCATGAGGCAGCTCCAACGATCCAGTGTCTTACTCCGGCTTCACTATTTCCACCTGCGGATTCAGATTCAGCATCAGTCAAGACTCTTATAATTAAGAGGGCAGGGAATTGACCTCTGGCTGCACACCTGTGAGAAAACTCCCCAGGTTCCTCACATCTGAAACAATCTCTCCGAAGGTCCTCCTTTTGTTTTGATTCTGCACATCATCGAGTTGCTTAGTTCTAAAAGAGGATCTAAATAAGTCAGGCTTGAGAGACATACCGACGGATTGCATGCTCTCCTCTTTACTTGCAGGTCTGAGTTCGACAGAAGTGTCTTTCGGTATATAGGCGAAGTCCAGCAAGCAGCAAGCTACGGCTTTAAAGCCAGGTTGTGTGGATTCTATGCAAATCGATATCTATCCATTCTAGCTCCTCACTACTAAAGGAGAAATCAATGTATTAACATAAGTAGAGGTAACAAAGAAGCTTACCTCAAGACAAGCTCTAAGGGAATAATCTCTTTCAAAAACAAAGTGAGAATCTGCATGATAAAGTCGAAAGCTGGGCAAAAGGTTGCAACAAAGGAACTACCAGTCTTATAGAACCAACGGTAAATACGGCAGGGAGCAATCCCGCCTTCCAGCACGCAATCGCCATCGGACCAAGCACGAAAGAAAGGGTCTACTCAATTAGTAGGGAACGGTCTTCAGTGGGTTAAACCCCTGCTCCGTAAGAGGTCGAAAGCAAACAGACTAAGTAAGGAACCGGTCTTTCTTTTGTCGCTGTCGTACAATATCCATTTCCCCGTCGTTTAGCTACAGGCAGCTCCTTATGCGGATACACCGATGCTGACTGGGCAGGAGACCCAGATGAGCATAAGTCTACCACGGGAGATTGGTTTACACTTGGGGGAGGAGCGAAGGTGATTCAAACCTAGCCCTGCGCTGACGAATAAGTTCAGTGCCCTGCGGATAGAGCTAACATAAGTTTCTTACTCCCAAGTGCTAGTTCTGTAGCAAGAGCTAGTCATTCCCACGTGCTATCAAGTAAGGTGAGAAGGTGCCAGAAGTGGAAAAGTAAGCGTAAGTATGCCTTGTAGAAGTAAGGAGGGTTCTTTTGCCACGGGATAAATAGAGGAAGCGCGCTCCTAAGGAAGAGGGGCCCCAGGATCTTTCATATTCATAAGTCAAGTCAGGTTCTAGAGTCAGCGTTGTAGTCATTCCCTCGTGCTGTATGAGCAAGCAAACCCAGCCTTTGAGTTGTAGGAGTTAGCCTCGTTCCCTACCTACCCTCTTTTCCAGTAGTTAGTAAAACGCTCTCTCAAGTAAGGTAAGGAAGGGGATCCTAAGAGTAAGGATAGGATTGGGATAAACCATCTATCAAGTCAGCCCTACGCTCTAACCAGTGAGTCAGTCAGCCTGCTATCGTACCCCTTTTTCTATCTATACTCTCGTTCGAGTCAGTCATCCGTTTCAGTGCAAAGTTCCCAGGGATGATCGTAAGTAATGGGACAGTAAGCAACCCCTATCTCCCATGCAAGCAAGTAAGCCATAGCTAGAACCCCTGGATAGAGTATGGGAAGAAGAAGCGTTGCCCTCTTAGGGACAATCAGGCCCTTTCTTTCTGACGAGATTCCTTCTTTCCTTTGATTTGAGTGAAAACGGACTTCCTAATAGGTTCCGTTCCGTCAAGGCGCGTTAGCCCTCTCCTTTTCTTTGTTTACAGGAAACGCACATGTTGAATGAAGAGAGCTTGACCCCTTTAGTATAGTACTAGTAGTCTAGGAGATGGAAGATATAGAAGCGATCATGCCAGCTCTTCCGCGATGTTTTTCCCTTCCGGAAGGGAGAGTCAGTCTCATATCCTAGCACTTTCCATGAGAACAGCGGATTATTTACATGTAGCAGCGGCTCTTTCGAATCACTTGCTTTATGACGCCAGTTTGAGAGATTGTTCTAGTTAGCAGTTCGTAGCTCTGATCGATCCTAACCAGGGACTTGCATCTCCTAGTTCTCTGTTCCTAGTGATTGGCAGGCCTCTCCGCTTGAGAGTCAGTCTCCCTTTATGTTCATCAGTAGGAGTATCGGGCAACGTGGATCAGTTCCGACTCACTTTCTTTATAGAAAGAGGCTTTCGGCTGTCATAAGCGGGCATGGCAGTCATAAGCGTACTTGAACTAAGATCTGGTTGTTCCTGTTATCCTGGAGCTGGCAGTTCCATGGAAAGTGGTGTATATTTTCCCAATTGGATGTCAAATGGACGTGATTGGACATGCGTAAATGGCTAGCTAAAGGATCTTCGCCAGCCGGCAGTTCGTAGCCGGGAATTGGAACTCGCTGTTCCTCTTTCTCTGGTTTTGGATGATGACGCATCATTCCCTTCTTCATCAACTGGCTTTTGAGTGGAATTTCCTTCTTTAGACGGATGGCTAGCTTTCCGAGTTCTGGCTAGAGTTATCCACTCCAGTTCTTCCAACTAGGCATTTCATAGAGCTTTCCCCCCCCTTTTCCGCCCGACTCTTTGGATCTAGCCATGAGCAGACCGGCTTAACACAATTTTCTTTCTGAGAACGCTTTCTAGCAATCGAGTGAGCAAAGGGTACGACCGGATATACCCCGCCAAGCCCCTACCTGACCGACCGACCCGAGACGGACTAAGCAGCCCTCTCTCTCTATCTCCCCCCCACGGGCTTTTGTTTGTCCATCCCTATTTGCTATAACTCTGCTAGATCTTTTTTTGCCATTGGATTCCCAGTCCTAATATTCATGGTAGTCGACTTCACTCTTGTACATAGGAGTGCGCTTTCGTCCCCAGATCTTTTTTGAGCAGGGGTTCTATCGAAGACTTTTAGTGCATCTATTAAGTACATCTACAAGACGATGAAACTATATATGATATGCCATTAGATTAGTTGTTTCAATTTCATCAGATGTGAAACGATATTCGTCCCTTCGTAGTGGAGCCCTTTCTTGTCGGTGGATAACCTATTTCTGACCAGTCAGTCTTCTAAGGAGGTTCGAGCGTAGATCGGTTGGTTTGTCCTCGGCGATAAGCCTACCTTTGAAAGGAGCCAGGAAAGCAAGCCTTTAAGCCAGAAGTGCCGCTGTGCCAGTGGAAATCTACCAGTACCCGTTGAAGTGAAATCCGCTTCAGCATCATCAACTGGAGAAGAAAGATGAAGATTCCGCTGAAGATGTCGAAGATTTAGAAGAACGAATATGTCGAGTTAGAGCACGGATTGAAATTGTTTTCTTACAGTTCCTCCACCGACCTGTAGTACAGAAGGAATAGCCGTGACGCGGTCGGTCGCCAAGCCTGAATAAGTAAGGCCCCTCCTCCCATCTTTTTTGTGACGTAACCTCGTCTGCTAAGTCAGTGAATATCCTCACCTTGCATTCATTAAGAAGAAAAGCAAGAGGAATTGAGGTTTCGAGAAGTGAGTGGTACCTTCCGTTTTCAAAAGAGAAAAAATGCAATGTTATCCAGGATATCTTTCAACGCGTGTAAGTTCATCAAACTATCTGTGTCGGCTAAACATGAGTATGGAATGGATTCTCGTTCTGAAAAAGATCCTTGGACTCCGAATAGCTTGAGAGGAAATAGACCACCGGTTCCGGTTAACGTTTCTCCTCTTTTTCCTACTTCTAAAAGAAGTAGTTTGCCTATTTGATTGGTTAAGAGAAATCTGGGGAAAGGTTTTTGGGATAGACAGGTGGAACTGGAGGAAGAATTGATGAAGAACCCATTCACTCGCGGTAAAGGGATTAAGCCCGTTAAGATTTGGAAGGCTTTGGTAGAGACCAAAAAATAGTATCTATGGTCTTATTGAAGAGTCACAAAGGAAGTCGTTGACTGAGTCTGCTACTTCTTTTCTTCTTTCGTGCGTTCCCTTAGGCTAACGGGAGTGAAGTACGCATGGTGTATGACTTTATGAAGCAAAAAAGACAGAAGTGACCCGGAAACAAAGCGAGCCTTAGTCGGTCCGATCTGCGATTGGTCAAGGCGACCGAGAGGACCCTCCCCCATCTTCCTTAAATGGGCAAGACTCGGGCATGGGAGAAGTCAAATAGTTTAGTGAACAAGTACTACTTAGATTTAGATCTTGATTTGGATGCAATGGAATTGAATCATTACTCCAAAAGCCATCCCATGAGTATAGATGACCCCACAACCTGTATAAAGCGTACATCTCTGCTCAGGGAATAGGTCAAATTTCAGAAAAGTCAAAAGCTGGAATACGAGAAGACCCCCTCAGACCTTCTTGTAAACCAATTCGTCGATCTGGAGATCCCAGCAGCAAGGCTTTTTCATGAAAGACTCAAGCCAGGGTTGCAAAGAAGAAGATTCGTAGAGATTTTCCCGGAACCCCAGTCCTACTACCCGACTGATAGAATGACGAATCCACTAAGAAGGGAGTCGACCAACATAGATAGTCTTTGACCGGCCAGCCGAGCACCGAAGTCTTTGATTGAATCTTTGTGGATCATATCATGCAACAAAGTGGTTGCAGCTCTCTGGTAAGTGGCGCCGGAGTTCTTCAATCCGAAGTCGAACCTTGCCCGGAAGAGACAGAGATAGGTAGAGACTGTAAAGGATGCTTCAACGCAAGGTACTGGTCTCATTAATCTTCCCGATGGGGACTCAAATGAGTAAGAGAAAAGGATTGTTGAAACTACTAGAAGCCCTCACATCCATAGGAAGATAGATTGCCAATGACTTGCTCTCTATGCCCCTATCTCTTCTGTCAAAAGGTCTGTGCTGTGAAAGCAATCGTGTACCTAGAAAGTCAGTTGTAGCTAGATTCTCTGTAGTAAACTTAGTCTACGAATAGAATAGATATACCTCCTAACTCAATACTATGATAGTCTGAGGAACTCTTAACGAACTACTACTGAGTCTGACTTCCTTGAATAACTGTCAGATAATAAAGGCATTGAAGACATCAAGTTGCCTTAACTGCCAGTTATTAGAGACAGCAAGGGAAAGAACAATACGAAGAGTGGGCTGCTTAATAACAGGACTAAATGTCTCACAGAAATCAAAACCAGCACACTGTTGATTACCATTTGCTACTAATCTTGCTTTATATCTTGCCCATCTGAATGCCTTTTCATCTTTCAAATCCATTGGCAGCCAATGACATTAACATGAGAAGGACAGGGGACCAAGGTCCAGGTTTGTTGACCTATAAGAGCATCAAACTCTTCCTGCATAGCACCTTTCCAAACAGGGTGTTTCAAAGCCTCAATATAGGATTTTGGTTCTCAGCAGAGCAGCACAACATCCTTTAAATGAGGATGTAGAAGAAGAAGCATCAAGTCCTGAAGGCTTGATCAAGGTAAGATAGCGAAATCTGATCAACCAGAAGGAACAAATGCTGCCAATCCATTGACATCTCCTTCATCAGTTAATGGTGCAAACTCTACTGAGTCTTCCAGTGAAGATTTGCATTTTATGATCAGTCATATAAATTCCATGTCTCAATCACTGACCAATATTTCTGAACCTACTCCTCCTTTCAAGCTCCACTGAGCAAGCTCCTCTGTGCAATCTTCCCACTAAGAATAAGCCAGTCAGTTCCACCAACTCAGGCTCCACCAAGCACTGAGATCAAGCTCCACCGAGCATTGCTCCTCTGAGCAGAATCTTGCTTTCTCTAAGCTTTCTCCTCGACATGTTGCCCAATCTCGTTGGCAATCATGGATTGGCTTTTCCATAGCCAAACTTCTCTGAGTTCTCACAAACCTTTGCCCAGGCGACCTGTAGACAGTCTCTACAATTCTGAATCACGCATGTAATGTGCTGAACCAAGACACTTGTAGATAACCAATATGAATTCATCTCCTTACTGTTTCCAGTATTTCCCTCAGTGCTACAAAACCCAACAATCTAGGTGTTAACTGACAGGAAAGGTGAGTCTGACACTCTCCCCCACTCGAACGGTTGATGCCCTCATCAACACAATACCATCATGCTCAAGCCCTCTGGCAAACTCAAGTACAGTTGACACCCACTGGTTAAACTCGAACTTAAGAATCCTTCTGGCTGACGCTTTCTAGCAAAGGTCCTCTGGCATTTCTCAAACTCTAGCATGGATCATAAGCTAAACAGTACCTCGGTCCCTTTGCGCCTTCACCTGAATAGCATAACTCGCAATCCCTCTGTCTGATCTCAAAATCATAAGCCCTCCCTGACAACTCAAAGGCACTCCAAAGGAGCTAACTACTCACCAAGCCGATAGGACATTCTATTAGTTAGATAGTAAGACCCTCAATAGGATGCAAGCTGCCTTAAGAGCTTTCAGGCTAATGAAGGTATGAATGGTAGTACAAGAAAGAAAGACAAAGATTAACGAAATTGAAGTGTCGGTTCATAGGAGGTGAGGGATTTCTACCATTGAAGGCAAAGTAGCTAAGGCTTAGGCGAATACTTGAAATGAAACAGATCCTCTTCCTTGAGTTCACCGGCGAGGCCCGGGTCCAAATAATCTTCTAGGTTACGAAAGAATGAGCTAAACTCAATTGCCAAAGTTGCTAGAGTTCTTTTGAATCAAGTCCTGTAACTACGGGGGTGTACCCTGAAAACAATCAATAGGTGGTGTCCTTTCCTTCGTGATGGGACCGAATCTTGTAGCTATAACAGAGAATCTGCTGAGGTTTGGAACAGAATGTAGGATATCTTGCCCTATACGGTGTGTTCCATCAGTAGAGTAGGAGTGAATCTACTCCGGCTTATGGGAAGAGCAAGGCTGGTCCATCCAGTAATGCTATCATAGCCCCTCCCTATTGTATTGAGTAAGGGCGGGTGGAATTCTAGGAGGAGATCTTTACGACATTGAAGATGATACTTGAAATGGCCTTGCTGCACCAAGCTGAGCTAAGAAGTTGGGCTGAAGAAAAACCCAGTGGGTTCGGAGCGAGTAAGGAGTACAAGCCATCCTTTTCCCTTGAAGAAGAGGCCTGCAATCATCAATGCGTCGCCACCTGAAAAGCAGAAATCAATCCCTACCTGGGGTGGGAAGGGACCCTTAACTAAAAGGAAGCGCAACCCAAGATGAGTGCTCAGAGCTACTCGGGCAGATGCAGCAGATAGATCAGGTGACCTTAGTAGCAATCGGCGACCTTTTCGAGCTTTTTTAAGTAGGCATTCATTATTTTGAATGTAGGCAGAGCAGACCTGGTAGGTTCCCATCGCAACCCATGGTAAAGGGTCCGGTAACCACGGACAATACCTTAGAAAGACTGGGTGGAAGTCATTCTTCATCTCCCCCAATACTTCCTGTATTGATTCCACCACGGATAATACTCTCGAATGGGGACTGATCGACCTTCTTCGCCAACTCGATTACTCGATTTTCGCTCTAAGACGGAGATCGAAATGAGAAAAGTGCATTTCATATAGCTGGAAAATGGCATTCATTGATTTTCACTCGATAGAGGTCAATCCAAATGAAAAAAGTCCATCTCATATAGATGAGAATTGGCATTCATTGATTTTCACTAATACTAATAAGGGCTCTTGAAAAATGAGAAAAGTCCATCTCATATAGCTGCGAAATGATCAGGTGGAGGCGGTTGAGATTTCATACACCTTATTTGAAGTAGGAGGGTCAGTTCACCCAGCTCTTGTTCTTGATGTGGCTCTTTCGGAAGTTGCGGAAGATAGTATAGATGCTCCTGTTCTTTCTTCGGCAGTTGTTGATGCGCTTTACTTATTTATGAGTATCCCGGTGCTTGTTCAAGCTATGGATCTTATATAGAGAAGGAGTGTGAAAGCTAGCTCTTGAAAGAGAATCCCTTGCCGCTTCACTTCCTTTTAGTGCAATTCCCGTTTCTTAATTCCCCTTCCTTTATTTAAGCCTTCCCACACTCTTAGCTCTTGAGCTTTCTTCCCTCCAATACTGGCTTAACCTTTGAATTGACTTACTGGATTTCCCCTTTTTAGTTACATAAACCTTAGGCAAAGAAAAGAGCTGACGACTGACTGCACCACCTCTGTCCCATAACGCATCTCTCCTTGTTGCCAACTCTAGTCAGTCAGCAAGTTTCAATGACCCTTACCAGTTAGCAAGTTTCCATTTTCCTTCTCACTCTATATATAGCTTGTCTGTCCCATCCAACGAATAAGACTGTTGGTCTCGAGCGAGGATAATTGGATTCTGTCTCGGCATAAGTGATTAGACTGCACTGCGCATTAAGAAAGTCTTCTTAGCTTCTCTTCTTGAGTGATCTTCCTGCCGATCCGCGCTAGTAGCCTCTCAGCCGTGCCTTGGCATCTTTTCATCTTGAACCACTCGGGTCGGGCATTCCTTCAACAAGTCAAGGAAGAACAGACTGGAGACTCTTCCCATGAAACGGGGGCCTTACTTATTCAGGCTTGGCTTTCGGAATCTTTTCTTTCTGCTTGACGCACATACTCATCTAAAAGTCAAAGCTTAGCTATCTCGCCCCTCCTCTCTTTAATTAACAGTCTCGCCTCCTCTACTTAACAGTAGAGCGGGCTCTCGCCTCTTTCCTTTCTCGATTTAACATTCGAGTTGAACCTGACTTAGCTTTTCTTTCGGAATCTATACTCTTCGAGAAAAAAAAAACTATAAGTCTCTCGCCTCTTCGCCCTCATCCCTTTCCTCTCCTTAACGCCTGAAATCTATCCGCATCCTTTAAGAGAGTCTTGGTTCAGTTCGTTCTTCGCTTGGTGCCATCTCAGCGCTCTTTAGCCGGACTCGAGATCCCTTAACAAAGACCCTTCTATGGTATGCTTTCATGGGGGCACCGTTCGAACCCCCGCTCTTATACCCCAACTCCCACCCTAGACCTACTAGCATCCCAGACCTAGACGCTCCCTTCCTTATTCGGACAAGAGTAAGGGCGGATCCTGGGACCCGTTGTCCCCTTTACTTAGTAGGGTGGATTGACCGAGCTTCATGCCCGCTGCCCGAACTGACTGATAGGAAGAGCATGACGGTTCTTGAAAAAGAGGCGATACCCGAATTCAATGAGTTAATGATTTTCTTACATGAGGATCCCACCGCCCTAAAGGCTTCAGTCCTATTTGACGAGTGAATTAATAGGTACCTTTCTTAGACTCCAACTCCCAGCATACCTACTAGCTGCTCGCTCCCTTATTCAGCAGATTTCTTACACGCAAAAAGAGCAGGATCAAATCGAAAGTCTTCAGTGCAATTTGAGGAGTGTAGGCGCTTAAGACCCTCTTTTGAAGAATTCTCTGCTGCTCCCACCCAAGCGCAAAAGAAGGAAATCTAGCTCCAGAGGGAGTTGCGTAAGTAGTGATCGAGATCGCCCATGTGACTTCTGGAGTAAGCGCGGGCAAGATATCAGAACCAAGGGGCCTCCCACGATGAGATCGGGAGAAGGTCTATCTTCTCGTATGAGGTTGGTTTTCCACTTTCCTGTCCTGACTCAGAGCTATAGTCTGATGCAGCTACTCGTGCACACATCCTACCGGAGATAGGGCATAGGGAGTTAGCCTACTTCTGAATGTCTTAATAAGTCCAAAGTTTTGCTTAAGACATTCAGATGGGGGGCCCATTATACTTGAATTTGGCTGCGTCTACCCGCGAAAGGGAAGATCTTTACAAAGCATACATACCTTGCTTCAAACAGGGCGCGAGAGGTCATGAAGAGCATAAAGACCTTGGCTGTCTTGCACCCTAGCTCTCAATTGCAGAAGGGGAGGAGACTACTGGATTCTTCCTAATAGTTGCTGATAATTCGCTGAATCTAAAGAGCGCAGTGACGACCTAGGATCGCCCCCTGGTTGAGCTTGGAGACGGAAAATGGCAGAAGTGAGTGTTGAAGTGAAATTCTTATTTGTTAGTGAGACCTTCTAAAATGACCGCTAAGAATAGAGAGCAAAAGCATGCATCTAAGAGCGGATCGTTCCCTTACCTCGGGGTGCTTTACTCACGCTTACGCGAGCCAATCTTTCTTATTTCCTCACTGACATGAGCCAACCTAAGGGTTCCCGAAGACCATTAAGGCTTTCACGGGGAAGTCTTAACCTAGTTGATACCTGAATTCAATGAGAAAATGCGCCTTTTACATCAAAACAAAAAAAGAGATTTTCGGATTATGCTCTTAGTCTTCAGTTAATGGGGGAGTAAGTCCGTCTTGAATCTTTAAGTTAAGAATTGACCGCTATTCATATAGATTTCCTATTTGTACTCACCTTCTTAGTTATGTTATTTCAGCAGCTTTTTGCGGAAGGAGGAAGATCAGATCAACCTTTACTATCTAATTGAGTTCTTATGGGGTTCCTCCCAATAGAATGAATGACGGAAAGGAACTGGCTCGCGTATAATCGCTGGTACTATGGTACCGCTTTGTGCTGGGATATATAAATAGACAGCTTCTTTGAGACCAAGGTCCTAGTCTTGAATTGGAAGATCACCCGGAAGGATGTAAATCTGACTAGCTTTGGTCTTCTTTGGAGGGTCTATGACCTGATTGGTAGCTTGGAACTGTCCTCCAGTATAGGAATACTAAAAGGGGAATGAAAAAAAGAAGAAAGAAAACTCGACAAGAAGCGAAGAAAGTTCACAAGAGAGAACAGAAAGAATGGTTGGGGGTGCTCTTTATACTAAGAAAGCCGCTTTTTATGCCCAAAAGAAGGACGCCGGTAATGGTGATGGCGGTGAACACGAAAAGCAGGAGTGGCCGAAAGCGAAAGAGAAGCGAAGCTGAAAGCAGAAGAGAAGAAGAATATTATGCCCACTTTCTTTTAGTAGTAAGGCCTTTCGATTTGAACTGAATTCCAGGGTTTCTTTTCCCACTGAGCTACTCTAGTTGAACTTTATTTCCCTACTGAACTTGCTATCTATATCTATATTAGGCTCGTGAGCAACTTTATTATTTCATACTACCTGCGAGAAAGCGCTTTGCTACTGGTGAGCTACCTATAAACTTTCTCCATCTTGGTCGAGAAGTAAACTAACCTTACCTGTCTTAGAACTGAGACTGAGCTTACTGCGACTGCTGGTGCATTTAGGACAACTCGTTTACTGAGCACAACCCACAACGGTAGCTCGGGACAGTTAAGACAAGACGGTTGCCTCTCCGAGAAAGGGTCAAGAAGGCCCAGTCCTACGATTGGAAAGCTAAAGCCTTCCCTTAGAAAGCGCCGGATTGAGATGAGACTTCGGAGGATGCCCATGGAACTTGACTTATTGGATTCTTCTTTCGTGGAGGCGAAGATGCAATCTGAGATGTAAGGCGTGCAACAGCCTGAGCTTCTGAGATAGCGTTCACAGCGGAAATCTCCCGGGCCTGGTCCGTTAGCATCATCTTTGCCTAATCAATCGTCCCGTGCGGATTAACACCTAAGAGGACGTTTCTACCCATGCTTGAAAGCCCTTAATCCAATCCCGTCCTAGATTCCGTTTCTCCTTCGACTGAGAAAGATTATACCTACGCTTACCTCTCCCTTTGGCTTTGCCCGACCCTACTTCCGCTTCGACCCTTGACTTCCTTAGCAGTTTGATTATCCATTTCGGGTAGTGATCGCATTTCCGTGACTGGCACTTAGATACTGAAATTCGCTCCTACTCCTCCTCCTTCTCAGTACGAGATAAATAGAAAGCAACAATCTAAAGCATTGGTACCGCCCATTGGAATGCCTCTTTCTCACAGGCCGGATTGAGGAGTCTTTCATAAGTTGACGAGGAGGTTCAGCCGCACTGATCACCATGGTAAGGTCATTCTCACGTTGTGGAGCCTCTCCTACAATCAAGACTTTCAGTTCACTTCAGGCCCCTTCCCAAGGCTTCCTCGTTTAAGTATAGGTTAACATGGTTAGGAATAGACTGGTTACTAATCACACCAGGAACTCAAGGCAACTATCTCCGCTCTGATTCTCCTCCTAGCGGGGGCTACTCACTCATTGTAGTCGTTAACCTCCTCAACTGGCCAAAGAAAGTGAGTGCTTCTACCCGACCGTAATAGTCTCACTTCGTTCATAAAGAGCTTAGCAAACATCTAAGACATAACAGGTAGAGAACTAACTAGGAGAAGAAAGACAAGCAATACAGTCATATTACAGTGTAGAATAAGAAAATCTCTTATTAGCTTATGAAGGGCCCCTGAAGAATCTCCAACACCGAATTAGGAAAGTGGACGATATTCCACATTGTGTCACGTATCGTCACTTCCTGCGTTAGAGTAAAGAGAAATGAAAAGCTTAAGAACAGAAGGTTACCTCACCGAAGTATGAACTACGGAACCAAGAAGGTTGGAATTAGGACAGGAAGCTACTGACCTTCATTTTTCTTGGTCTCTTAAGGAATTCATGCTTTAACCAGTCCAGTAGCTATAGCTAGTACAGGAAGTCTCTAACCTGTTCGTCTGTCACCTTCTGCTTTACTGGTTCGAGGTCTTGCAGAGCATCCTTCTCCTTTCCTTTCTTCCCCTATTAGATTATGGCCCGATTTCCCAGTTCTCTCGCTAGGTACCGATCAGAGAAAGAGGCGAGTCTCTCCTTCTGCTTCCGAATGTAAGCAATTCAAAGGACGAAGTTCCAGTTCTACTTGTGGGAGGGTTCAATCAGAGATAGAACCACTGAGTGCACCCTCTTTTTATCTGTTTCAAGTAAAGGATGAAAATAAGTTCCACGGTTGGTTCCTCAGGCTAGTCTTCTGCTCTCTTTCGGTCTTTTCTTCCGTCACTCCATTCTCGAGCCTCTAGCTAGTCGATTTGAGAAACATTAGGGTCCCCCTCACGTGAGATGCTTTCAAGGCTCTCTGTTGTTACACTGAACTGGCCATCAAATTGATAGCCTTCGATCTGCCTCTACTAGTAAAGGGGCTGCTGATCCATCTTCTCGCTTAGTTTCTTGGGCAACTTTTCAATCATTGAATTCGACCAGGGAAGAGGTTTCATAACCAGTGAAGACAATTCTGTGTCAATTCGTTAGCCATATTTCTTCTGCTTTGAGCTTCCCCATTCCCCACAGGCTTCCGGGAGTGCCGGCTCTGTACTCTGTTCGGACCATAAGACTTGCAACACTGACTTACCGAAAAGACTGACTGCTTTCCGACTTTTCGTTCTGCCTCTACTAGTAAAGGGGCTTTAGCCTTACAACAAGCTTGACTTAAAAGGCTTGAAAGAGTTTGATCTATGATACGCTTGAACTATCAGTCCTAGAAAGAACCCGCTTACCGTGACGGATTTCTTCTCTAAGCCAAGCTTCCCTTTTTTCCCAAGTGCACTTCGGCACCAGACTAGCCGACCTACCTTCTGTCTCTGTATTTCTCTAAGCCAACTTATACAAAAAAGAATGAAGCAAGGAGTTTTTTCTCTTTTCAAAGCAGTCTTACCGTAACCACTACCGGAACAGGTGCCTACTTCCTATGACAGAAGGTAATCGCCTAGCTTACTTCTTTGCCTTTCTACTTGCCGTACTGACTAACCGCGGTATTCGAACTGTAGGCTTGACTAACTGCACCTTCTCTTTGATTTCCCTCGACCTGTTACCGCTACTGGCTCCCGGAACTACCGTCCAACCAAAGTGGAAGGCGGAAAGCAGAAAGCGACCTCTTTTATATACTATGAAAGCCGGCAACAAAGCAAGGAGTTTCTACAACTACTTGCCCTATCTCTTAAAGCTTCACTAGCGAAAACTGTTTCATTTCTACGACCAACCGAGAGTCCCTGTGCTTAATAAGGTCAGGACATACCAATCGTTTGAGTCAGTAGCGAGCAATAGAGAAGAAAGAGATTATGCATTACTTACTTCCTCGCTTAGCTACCCGCCTTAAACAACTCTAACAAACAACCTTGAAGTCGGGATGACAAAGGAAAGACAGAGTAAACGAAGGAGAAAGAGAGGAGCTGCACCCCTTCGCCCATACAAGGAAAGAGAGCTCATAAACAAGAACTACCAAAAAGAACAAAGCTCTTTAAAAAACTAGCTACTAGAACCATCGACTCACAGACAGAGGACTAGATACAGGAGAAGAGACTTATTCATTTGTTACTCGCTCTTCCTCGCCTAGCTACAGAACCGCAATCACTCTCTGAAAAACAACGGGGTCAGAGGGGATAAGACAGAGAAAGACAAGGAACAAGAGGGGCATCAGGGACTACTACAGTAAGGGATAACAGAGACGCTGCACTCGTTCGCCTGAAAGGGCTCACTTCCCTTGCTCCCGGGAACACAGACAAACTCCTTATTTGTTACCGGCTATTCCCCGCTTAGCAACTACTGGCTTCAGCAGCCAACTTCAAAGACTCTTATGACACCTCAACCAGCCTAAGGGATACCAGGGAAATAGAAAAACAGACCAAGGTTCCGCTGGTACTGCCTATTCCGACTTCGCTTAATGACTGGGGAAACTGCCGGCTTCTTTCGGTACAGGCTTACTGCCATTGGTTCTTAGACAGAAGATGCGCTAGGAACGGACTTCTATTCATTCATTTCGGGCTTCATCGCTTTCGGAAGGAGAAACAACAGACCGACCGGACTGACTGGTATATTCATTACAGGCCCTGGCTCTTGAAGCAGATAACCCGTTACTTACTCTGTAACGGACCTTAGAGCTTACTTAATGGAGCGATAAGGAGAGATAATAACAGTTGAATGAAGGAATGGGAGTTCCTTAGGAGTTACCTGCTCTGGGCCTTCCCCTGCTACCAACAACGGTTTACTTCTTCCTTGACTAGACCTAAACCTTCGAACTCGTCAAAAACAAGAAGACGAGAAAACCAAAAAAGGCTATAACAACGAGCTAAAGGAAAGGGCATTAGGATAGGAGTTACTTGACCGGGCTCACATGAGACTTTGACGAAAGCCCTTTTCGAGAGGCTCTTTAACAGGGATTTCAAAGCATATAAGGAAGTCAGACTCGGGCATTAGATTCAACAAGCAGACCGGAAACCAAAGGAGCAGAAAGCCACCCTCTCTATTCTGTTGGGCCTTGGGCAGCATACACGGCAAATAAGAATCAACTCCCCTTCAAGATAGCAGAAGGCAGAATCTCCGAAATCTATGATACCCCTCCATTTCTCCCGCTAACCGGTACTACAAAAGTCAAGCCAAGCGTCCATGGCACTCTATCTCTTCTCATACTCGAGCAAGGACTTGTTGTGATAGGGGTAGTACACGGCCCGTTCCTTCCCATTTTCATCGTCTTGGGTACCACACGAGCTACTCATTCACGTGTACTGGTTTCATCAGGGGAATAGCATGACTTGTGTCTAGTTGTCTGTGCGTCAGTCGTCCATATGGCTCATCGGGGTCTTTATATATAAAAAAGGTCCATTTTGATCATTTCCTCTTTCTTTATTTCGATTTTGCTTGTTCGGTATGCTGTAAAATAATGGATAGAATGAGACTCAAAGGAAGCGTTTGACTCATATGAATAATATGACAACGAAAGCGCAGAACAAGGAGCAAGCCCAGACTCGAAACCACTATCTATACCTAGTTTAGAATAAACAACTCTTCTTGCTGGACGAAGATTTGATTGATAATAAAATGGAATCCTGGCTCCTGGACAGTCAGTTCATTGAAACTGACGACATAGACTTCTTGATGGAGTTCTCCACCTTCACGACAGAAAAAAGGATTGATTCACTTTTCTTGAGTCTGACTCATATTGATCATTTCACAAACAATGCCTCTGGTTTTGAAATGCTGGAACAACCGGGAGCAAGTTACTTACGATACTTAGTTGACATTCATAGAAAGTCGCTAATGAATTATGTGAAGTATGATTTCAATACATCCTGTTTAGCAGAAAGACGGATATCCCTTGCTCATTATGAGACAATCATTTATTCAAAAACCTTGTGTGGGGCTAATCGTTTTGATTTACCATCTCTTGAAAAAACCAAAACCCTTTTAGCTCCGCTTAGCCTTATACCCATCTACGGGTATTTTTGTGATAGGTTCTATAGGAACTGGACGATCCTATTTGGTCAAATCCCTGGCGACAAACTCCTGTCTTCCTTTCATTAGGTTATTTGTGAACACCCTCCAGGGTCCCAAAGATTTCTTTTATGATGATAGTATTGACGAGGAGACTGAGGACATAGATGCTGAGATTCCTTATGTTGATCCTGCTGAAGGTGCTAGCCAGATTGTTAAGAGTAATGATCTCGCTGATCCAAAGGCTTTGTTTGAAGATTCCATTGGAATCCGCCCTAAAATGGATATCAACCAATCATGGACCGGTTTCAGCTTCATTATCGAGGTACCTTGAGGTAAGGTATTAGTACACAGAAATGGTCAACGAAAGGGATAGAAGAAATATATAGTGGAAGCTACGGTCATCTGCCTAGCCCGTTCTTTTTTCCTTGAAAGATAAAAGACGATCTTTCTGCCTCCGCGCCGGTACCGTACGGCCAGTTTAGGAACCTCTCGTTAAGAGAAAGGAAGTTCAACATGGTTTGACAACGGATATGTTGAAGCGGGGGGAAGCTAACGAAAGAAAGCGAGCTTGAAAGTGAAAAGTCGAGTAAAGAAGGCAGTCAGTTCCACAAGTCTTGGTCTGAGGGAAAGGAATGAGCAAGCCAGGGGGACTTCACTGGTAGTTGAATAAGTCGAAACTCAACAACCGAAAGGGAAAGTCGCTTGATACTCAAAAGAAGAGGAATGAATATCGGGGTCAAAGTCAAATGAAAATGGGAATCGAAATCCGTTTCACAATCTTGTGCTCAATGAGGTCCTTCCAATCTAATTCATTCACGTAATGTAATTGCACAGGAAGGCGCCACTCCACTACCCTTCCATAGTTTCGTCAGTCTCCCGTTTACTCCACTTCAAAGAAGAAGGGGCACGGAATAGGGACATTCAACGTCTCTCCTGATCTTCTACCCCTTTGCTGGCTCGAGCTCGAATGGAATCTCAACCTCTTATAGTACCAGAACCGAGTCTCAACATAAAGCTCTTTTCATAGCCTTACCTATCTAGTGTTCCCGGTCTTTCTATAGTCTCTGACATTCAGACGCAAGTTCTTGAGCTTCCCTGGTCTGAGAAGTCAGCTCTCAGAGTAGCCTGACCATTTGGTGCACGAAATCAATATGACTTTTTACACCTAGAAAAGAAGAATTTGAATAAAAGAAAGATGCTTTTCGAGACAGAATCCAATTCCCATCTCGCTCACTGGAGAGTACACGTACCTATACTTTCTTTCCTACCTTGTTTGAGCCACCCCTCGAGAAGGCATGCGTAGCCCTTCTTGTATGGTATGGACTTGCCAATGGTTGTGCCATTCCATGCTATCTTTCGAAGTATGTCTCATTTCTCGCATGGATCCTCTCTGTTGTTAGAGATGTCCTCTCTAAGCGGGAAGACTGCTACCTTCCATGCTCGGCTTCCTCCAGGGTACACCAACTGGGAAGCGGTGGTGGAACAACAGACAACGGTTATAAAAGAAAGGAAGAAATCACACTCGTCAGCTATCCACCCTGCCCATAAGCCAAGGGAATGATTCATCTCAGTAGGAGGGAAGACTATGCTCTATACTCCACTCGCCATGCAAAGAACTATGATTAAGCTGGGACCCGTCCTGAATGAAGGAAGGGCTCTTGTGTCATCTGGCTACGATCGGAGCGTTCTCTCGTTGCCTCGTACAAGCAACCCAGCTGAAACAGAGTCTACGGTTGCTTTTGCTAATGTAATAAAAAGATGCCTACCCTTCCTGTTTTGAAGCAAGCTGTTGTGGATAGCAGTCCCATATATGCCATAGCCACCGGACTCCCTCCCCACTATGAGTAAGGCGCACATAGCCAATCTTCCTTCCCTTTCTTTATGCCTTATGCCTTACATCTCTTTCCGCATTAGGGATAGATTTCCAGGGTATCCAAGACATTCCTTGATTAACAGAATGTTCAGATAGCCACGGGAGATACTTCTTCTGAAGCGTGGTGAACTTACTTTCTAGTTCATCACATATTCATCGGATGGTAAGTTTTAGGTTTCATGGTAATTGACTCAAATGTATCCTTTGATACAGATTTTGATAATAGGAGAATTCTCGACAATGTAAACCATTCAAGAGAAAGCTTAACCACTTTGTCCGCCCTATCATCTTTAGCGCGTATTATCCTTCTATGATGCGCTGGGATGATACGAGGGATACCCGCTTTCGCCATACTTATTTCTTTGAAACCATCACCGGAAGAAGTGAGTGAGCTGTTGGTTCACCTCCAACATATTGTTGGAGACAGACCGCACACTGCTTTAAATAAAGCGCAGTGAACAGCAAACCCGGGATAGCTTCAACACTTCCTTGGCGAATAAGTATGCACTGATGCAAAACTCTGGTGTAGGTAGCTAGTCTCAGAATCATACGATTCTGCCATACTATTTGAATAAGTAATTCTACGTGGAAAATCGTCTACTAGAGTCCAGACCTGAGAGTACCGAGCCCTTCCTTTATTTTGAGTGAGTCCTATGCCCCGGGCAGAAAGCAGTCGCTGCGCTTTGGCCAATCTCTTTCTATGCCTATTGATATGTACAGAGACCTCACACTCCTATTACCACCACCCTTGTACATAGGGAACCCAGCTACTTGTACAAATGAGACTACCGCAGCTGCTACAGGCCCTTCGTCCCCTTACTCGATGTGGGAGTGTGCGGTTTCCTCCTCCGACACAGGGAGAACAACAATACCAGGAATATACAAGTAAATATAGACTTTGACAACAGAAAACAGAAAGACAGGTAAAAAGACATATAGGAATTGGCCAAGCGAAACAATAGAGTACTGTCTCCCCCTTCGGTAGCTGTACCGGGCTGAGTGGAAGCAGGAGGGCTTATAGATGAAATCGTATTTCAACTAATCGCTTTAAATCGAACGTTTGAAAGGGCTAATAGGTGATTAGCTATCAAATAAATAAAAAACGGATTATTGTAAAGAATAATACCCATACAAAGAGTTTCGCTCAGACGTTCCTGCCAAACCGAATAATGGAAATCTTCCTTCTTTAACGATATTAATTTGAATCTCCCGCGACAGGCATTCTTTCGAGATCTTCTGTATATGAAAAAAAAGCGAATTCTTCCAATACAACGGAAGCTCCGGAAGGAAGAAAGCAAAGCCATTAGCAATTAGCAGTATAAGGTGCTTTCGAGCAAGTAGTTCGAATTAGGCTAGGCGCGAATCGAATCCTGGGGACTGGGTGGAAAGATTCTCGATGGACCCCTACTAAGTAAAAGGTGCGGACTCTCTTGCAGGCTTTCTTGTTCTTCCAAGGCTTTGAATGAGACGTTGCTTGAATCCCTGGCATGGATGTAGCATTCCTATGCAAGCCTTCTTAGCTAATGTAGACAGAAAGAGAGATTCTATTGAAGTATCGAAATTCTATTCTTCTCTTAAGAGCTAGGTCTGTCAGTTGATGCATTTCCTCTCTGTAACGAAGCTTACCAGCCCTTGACATATGAACAACAGGTGGGAAACACTGGTGTGCTTTGACTGAGTCACTTATGTTCTTCTTGGACACATGCCACTTATTTGGAGGTCTCTTATGCAATCACAATCGTTCCGATCAGCCCAAGCATGCAAGCACTTTCTTCTATGAAAACCTGGCTAACGCGACGACACAATCTTTGACTTTGCGGGTTGTGAATCTCTTTTTAGGTCACAGCCCGAGTAGTTTCTTGCAATTAACATTGCAGCAACAAGGGCATTTCATTATCTACTGCACCGCTTTTCAATACACGATTTTTGGTATTAACCGGTCAACCAACAGCAGATCGAACTATCTTCTGACCTCACCCTAATTTAACATCTGCTAGGGCGGGAAGGAAGGAAGGATTCATGAACGGAGCAGATATAGATAGTAGGGAACTAAATCAGTGCTTCTGAAGAGGCGAGGACAGAGACCCTCTTTCTCGCGATCGGGCATTTGCTCCCGAATAGAGTACTGGTGCAAGTGTTTTCCTCTCCTACAGGAGTGAGTTCTGGATCGAGAGACCGAGCCAGGCATAAATGCATAAATAGAGTGAGTTCTCGGGTGATCGCTTGGTTCTTGCTCTGGATTGCCTACCAAAGAAAGAAATGGGGACATCATAGGAACGACCAGGCCTTTCTTTCTATTGTGCCTATCTATTAGTTATTAAGTCCTTTCCTCTCTTCTCGCCCGACGAAGGGCATCCCGCAATCCCGATTGTCTGACTGACAAGGCCAGGTAAAAATAAGTAATGAAAAAAAAAACATTATACCGAAAGTCATTCTTTGTTTGATCCCCTGCTTGGTTCTTGCTTTGGCTTCCCTACCAATCTGAGTAAATAAGGTTTTCTCGAAGCCTCTCTCTCCCGACATTGATGTAAGCGCTGATATCCCGATCTGCCTTACCGGGCTTTCCTATTATCTATCGAAATCAAGAGGGGAGGAAGCTGACTCACTTGAAGAAGGAATTAGCCATCTTGTTTTGTTGTTTGGGGTAGAGCTCAGACTTTCAACCCTTCTTATTGGACTGAAGGTTGGGCGTAGATCGCTAGGCCAGATAAGATAAGAATAGATTCCATGCCCTCAATATGGTAGTTCTTTTCTTGCGTTGCGCGTCCCTCCGGAATGATCTAAAGGCCGCCCTCTCCCCTATGGTCCCTGGAGGTAGACCGGTGCCGCTTTTCCTGCATAAAGTCGGGAATAGCTCCTTCGGGAGTGAAGTATGTAAGCCCTTTTTCCATTCGGTCGCCATTTGTTGATGTCTTTGAAAGCCTGTCTTTTTCGACTAAAGAAAGAAGTCACTCTGTAGACTCAAATAAAAAGGGTTTCGAAAATTCGGATATCTAAACTTTCGTTCAAAGGCTTAAGAGAGGCCTAAAAGGCTAAAAAACGGGAGATATCTCTAGGAGGGATGAGGGCTTTCAGGGACTGGGTAAAGCTGTGCGGCTTGCGAAATGGTCTACTAAATTAACATCTTTAGGATTCAGTCCTATCTTGATCTAACCGCCTGGGCTAAGGAAGGCGTTCTCACTTTACTTTCACTTGTTGAATGGAAGATTGATTAGCTCAGCTTGATCAGGAGTTGCACTCTTTGTCTCGTAGAAGAGAATAGAAAGTCTCTTCTTTCTTCTTTCGACTGATTGCTTTCCGCCTTCCACTTCTTCATTCCTCTTAGTCCTTTCACTCCTTCAGTCAAGTCTCTCTTTCCTGACCCCGACTCACTCTCAAAGAGAAAGGAGGGAAGACTGGCCATTAGCAAAACAACGAGATGTCTGGTTCTTCATAGGTCAGTTAGATTTGACATGTGTCAAAGATTAGAGAGGATAGGGCCGCAAGAACGTATCATCCAATCTGTGCTTTTGATCCTGTGAGAAAGGAGAGTACTGTGAATGCATTCTATGATATCCTAATGGTATCCTAGGGTGTAACTAGCCCCTCTAGTTTACCTGCTCGCCTACTACGGTCAAGGGAAGAATTTTGTCTCAATCAATCATGCCGAGAGTGAATACTTTCAATTCTACAGATCCTCTTCGTATGGGGGACCTTTCTTGGAGCCTTATGTAACTTAAAGCTAGGATCTCTTCGTGACCAATAACATTCAATACACTCGACGGATGTTACCATAGAATGAAAGTAGTAGTATTCTACCTTGCGAGATATAGAATCTCTCTCCTCCCTTCCTGGTCGGTAAGCGACACTGCTACTAACTTCTACTAGCTTGGTCGGTACATAGCCGGTGAGTTCGGCCTACTACGGCAAATTTCCTCGTTTCGGCCGAGAAACTTCGAGAGTGAGGACTGTCAAATCCGATGCAAGCTAATATGCTTAAGACCGGTCACTTTATAGAGATGGTAGCTCGACATACGCAAAGTGACTACCAGGCTCAATCTATTCCTGCCATTGGGGTGAAGCAAACAGACTCAACAAGAATCTTTGCCTTCACAAAGTGAAGTTCATTTCCGGAATCTTACTGAGTTCCTGTAACTGAGTTCTGAGCAAGTGACTGAGCCTTGTTTCCTGAGGGTGAAGGAACGATCTCAACAAAGAAGTTCCTTCCAGGAACGATCTGTCAGTTGTTTTGATCACAGGTAGCGGAACCAAGAAAGAAAGGATTCACCGTTGGTGCCTCCTTCCTTCTTCTTTGATCACTGGCATCTCTACTTATATGTATGCGGGTCGGCTATCACCATATCTCATTGTTGAAAATGATCCACCTAACCATGCAATACAGCCTATTTTGATTCCTATTCCTCTCTCTCTTTAACCTTCCCATCTTGCTGAAGTAAAGTGTCAGTCTTTTCTCCCCTTCTCGGTAGTTTAGTAGCTGGGTTTTTCGGACGTTTTTATGGTAAGACATCGCGGTCCTAGTCGATTTCCCTCATCTAAATGTACAGTCCCCTTAATGCTACGAAGTGAAGCAGGTAGTCTCTGACTTACTTGCCTCGGTCAATTCCTTTTTTTTAGATTAATGTCTAATGTTGTATTGTAAACGAGTTTCACTCTATATGGGTCTCTTTTCGTGCATTTTCCCGGTCAGGCATCACAATCAGATTGGATGGATTCCATTTTGTGGTGAAGCAGGCATAAAGACCATAGGGTCTCTATCCTGTGATCTTTCCGGCTCGGTATTGGTACGTATTGATACGTATCTGTAGTCTCCGCCTTTCCCTGCCTGCCCTGGTATGAGTTGAGAGTCTCAGAGGGCTCTACTCTAGGCTCACTCCACCCCCTCCCTTAGTTCTCCTGTGCCCTAGCTGAGCCTTGTTGCTTAGCAGGGCTTGTGTTTGGTGAGGAGCGCTAGCTTAAAGCTCTTACTTATGGTTGGTTGAATAGCCGGATACCCTTAATCCTATGAGAAAGGTCCACTTTATTATTTCCCATTCGGTTGGTTATTGAAATAACTCAGATTTCGCTCTCGCCCCTGCTTCCGAATCATCTCATTCCTTTGCTTATGCTGCTTCCCTTCGTCAGGCTGGAAAAGCCTTTCGTTATCTTATTAGATTCCAATTCCTTCCCGCCCTTTCTAACCTTGCCCACTCACCTTTCTCCAAGATTGAAGTTCGAACTAGGAGTCCTAAAATCTTAATGAAAAGGAGCTTGGCATCCATGTGTTCGAGAGGTAGAAAACAACCTCTGTGGCGGGATTTACCAGGTAGGTATAATTCAACGGGACCCTAGCCCGTCCTGTGGTCCTGAACAAACGTTCCATCCTGAAAAGAGAGCTCAGGAGCCTTCACGGAAAAACTGTTGGAACGAGAGATCTCATACAAAAGACCTGAACTAACTACTCGCTCAATGCGCATTGAAAGCGATTAGAATGAATGCCCTTATTTAGCATCTTTGACTTGAGCTTAGCCCTCTTCCTATCCCCCTAGAATCATAAGGAACGATTGATGGTTGATCTGGCAATTCCGTTTAGTAATTAGTTAGTCTATCAAGCAGAAACTAGGACTTAGGAAGTCTCAGGGAGGGCACCCCCCGAAACCACCTTCCTACCCCTACCCTCTTTGTGCTGTGAGGAAGTCATTGATTGATCGATGGTACCAAAACCAAGCCAAGGCAGGAGCACTCTCCCAATGCTGTCGGAGGAAGGAATCCCCTATTATAGTAAGGTCATAGCGAAGCTACTTCCTCGCACCCCATTAAGGTAAGGAAAGGACTTTCCAATTCGGGCGTAGACGAACTCATAGCTGCTAGCTGCCTTACTGACCCGAAATAGCAGGCCCCTACTTTACCGACCACTAACTACTTCCTCAAGCCTCCAGCGATTGCATTCCTTATGAAGTGAAGATTTCGTTGATCTTTAACCTGACTTAGCTAGCTCTCTTCCGCTTCGTGCCCTTACCGCCAACCTAACGCTCTCTTGAAGAGTCGAATAGCCATACCTATTCTTTCATACCTCCCTATCCCAACCAGCAGGATCAAAAACTTTCTCTTGCGCCTCTTATCCTTTCATATTAATACATGGCAAAGCAGCAAGCAGCAGGAATAAGTGCTCTCGTCGTCAATCTTCCTTCTGACTCTATCTATGGGTCCTTGCATAATACAGAAGAAGATTCAGATTATCCGCCTTCCGATCCTTGCTTATCTAAGCAAGCGATTTCCTTACCTTCAAAAGAAGGTCTTTTACGCACTAATAAATCAAATAAGAAAGAAGGTTTTAGCAAGAATTCGTCAACAAATGGCACTGGTCCTCTCGGATGTTTCAAAGGTTGATTTGGCTCAAACTAAAGGAGCAAAAAAGACCTCGGGTCAGGAATGGAATCGATTACGGCTTAACGAAGGAATGGAGGGACACAACCTATGAGATGTCTTGCAGGGCCTCGACTCGACTTTCCGCTCTACTGCCTATCACTCGCTCGAACGAACCATTGCACGTCTTATTCTCCCTGATGAAAGAAGTGGATTTCGAACCGCGCAGGATAAAAAAGAAAAAGAGGCTCGATTTTTTATAATAAGTGAAGGAAGGTCCACAAGAGGCAGGAGACATTAGTGAGTTTGCCACCCGCAGATTGAAGAGTCTTCCGCCTAGGGTGATTTCATGCTTGTCCCTTTGGAAAAGGGGATCTTTACACGTCTTCTTTGTCTGAAAATGGGAATGATTTGCTTCACCAGCACATTGACTGTCTTCATGAATCAATTTGATGGATTGGACCTTCTCCTTCAATAGTTGGTAGTAGTACTAGTTGGTCTTTCTTAGTCCGATCCGCCAAGCAAGAAGGAAGCAGTGCTTACTCCTTCGAGAAAGAGAGAGAAAGGCCGGTCGATCTATATCGCTTCTTCTAGTTTAGTGTGCGTATGAAGCGACTAAGTGGTCAATTGACGCATGCAGTCGGATACGATTGAAGGGTCGTGAGGACCCTCAGAGGCCGTAACGAAGAAGAACATACAAGCTTGATTGACTTTATTTCTTTCACATCCCCTTCTAGTGAAATGCTGCATAGAAGGTCTATTTATACGTGAATGAACAAGAAAAAGATGAAACAATTGTTGTCCAAACATTCCCAGTCGAGTAGTCGACTAGACAACAAGACAGGGCAGTCTCAATCGATTAGTCAACTAGAAATAAATACATCATAATATAAGTAACTTCCCCCCTTAAACACAACTGAGGGATCAATAGAATAGAACAGTTCATAAGGCACACAGCAAGGCATTCAAACCAACTGTGAAATACAAATAGCGAGCAAGATGTCTGTCTAACAATGTCTTCAGTCGAAACTCAGTTGACCACTCAAATGGATCAACAAGAATGAAGAGGAGAGTTGTATTGCTGTACAGTCGAGGATATACATCTGTAGTAAGTCCTAGCATCCCAACCTTCATATGTTAGTAAAGTTCCCACTAATGACTTGATCAGGCAGCATTGGGAACGAACTCGGTTATTGGCTTCTCCAGACCGAGAGAGACAATGCGCAGTTGTGGAAAGATAACCATGAATTGTAGGTGCAGCTGGATGGCACTGTGGTGGAGCGAGATACTCTGCGTCGTGATAAAGAATCCTATGGCTGATGAGATTGAAGCCATCGGGGGCTCCTTTCATCAACATGTGGTCGAATCTTAGAGAATAAGATGTAGAGATTGGATATTTCACCTGAGACACACTTAGCAGTCAGTCATGGCCGACAAGCTGCAACACACAATTGTGCATATGAGAAAAGGAAAGCAAAAAGAGACATTGGAGGCAGAAAAATCATATGAAGAGAATAAGGCCTCATACGTAATGGGAACAATTGCCCCAGTCACCAGGTCAACGGAAGAGATGAAAGGAAAGCTACAGGTTGCGCCTGAGCAATGGTTGGATATCTACAGTGCAACACAGAAGTGGATGCAGATCATTAAGCAAAGGGAAAAACCAGTTGATGCTATGCAGGAAAAGATCAATCCGATGCATAATAAGGCAGATCAACTGCTGGACCCAGCCCAGCCAAGAGTTCGTTCCGTTAGCTTGCTCCAAAGGAAGAAAAAAAGCCATAGCTATTGGAGGACCTAGCAAGCCCTCTCTAGTCCCACCCTGAAGCCTGATCTTTTTTCTCGTAGACCCCTCCTGCTGTGCCCCTCAATCCCATATCTACTACTTAGTCAACTTTCCCCTACCTCTATATCTTATAAGAAGCCTTCTCTCTGATTTACGTCTTATCGTCTGCATCTCTAGGGATAGAGGAAGCTAGGAGAGGATTCTAACCAATTCTATCGAGCTAGCTACAGGAACAACAAGAACAGCAAGATATAATACCATTCTTAGCTAGCCTATCGTGCTATAAACCTACAGGGAACTACAGCCAGATAGAAGACATTCTTTTATATCCCTCTCTTGTTAGTAGCTCCTCTTTCTAGGGTTCTAATGGTCGTAGATCACCTTCTTGTGAGTATGTTTAAGAATTCCTTCCCTCCCTTTGAGTTCTCTAGGGTAAGGTCCTCTTGAATGGATTACTAGTTCCTTCCTTCCCAATCAATGCTAACTCTATCCTCCTCTCTTATGGCTTAGGAGATTGCCTCAGCTATTTCATTCCAGAAAGAACCGTAGTTACATACAGCTATCAAAAGAGAAGCGGCTAGTCCTGTATTCTATACCATGCGCCTTTTAGAACGAAAGAGACTTCTTGCCTTACTGACTTCAGGACAGCTTAAACAGACGCCGCTCACTCTAGACCTTCTCCTTACTTGGATAGACAGCCCTACGCTTCAACAGCGGAAGCGGGAGCGAATGACTCAAACCTGTGAACGCCATTAGGGACTGGCAAAAGGCCTTACTTCTTCTTGGGATATCATAGTATTCAAAGACTTCCTTCAGTTCTCGCGACTTCTTTGCCAGGACTAGCTGTTCTTCTACCTTCTCCTCGTTTCCTCGTCTTCATCAAAGAAGAATGGTTGCGGCTGATAGACATAGGCAGGCTTGGGAAATGTTGCTGAAATGTGGGGGACCTCTCCCAACCCTGGTGATACTGGATCTCTTCCTTCTCAAGGCAAGGTAGTCACCCTTGTTCTGGAAGAGTATGAATTGGGGCACTCATTAAGTAAGCTTTCTCTTCTCTCCGCTTTTTTGATCTACATACCGATCCGATATTCAAATTGCCGTTTCTGAGACACGAGATACAGTTTCGATGGAAATGGCAGGGACGGTACCTGAATGATTCAAAAAAAGAGATAGCAGAGTTATAGCAAATAGGGAGGGTCTCAGTTCTCGAGAAAGTGATCTATTTTCAGAGCGTTTTTCCGGGCGTTGCGCCTTGAATTGATTAAATGCGTGCGGTTAGAGCACAGCGCTAAAGAGCTTAGTCGTTCAGTTACTAATCTAATGCCCTCTCCATTCCGGATTCTACTTTGAACGTTGTTCGATCAATTTGAGACTAGAAAAGGAAGCTCCATATGTTGTTATCTGACCCTCTTTTCCAAGCAAGCCAAGAAAGCAAAAAGTTCATCCCGGAAGTCGTTATGAAACAAGAAGAAAGGCGAGTGCTGTTGACGAAGGTTTTTTTGAGTTCTCATTCCTGATGGCTTGATTGAAATAGAGTGCTTGGGCTTGCGATTGAGAAGATTCGGATAGAGAGGTCTGTGTCAATTTAGTCAAGCTCGTTTCGCATCCCATGCTTTTTCCCCAGTCACTTTGGGAACACTACTTCTCTGAATCCACCGCATGTTGTACGACTAAGAATGTGGCGCATTTACGACCCCATTGCAGCAGACATTGATATCGTGCTTCGGGATGCCTGGAGATCCAGGGCTAATTAATCTTCTGAGAGTCTCATTGAGATTCTTGAGTCTATCCCACGCTAAACAGGTAAAGGTTTAAAGACCTTTCGATTTAAACCTCGCCTTCCGGTCCAGAAAGTCCGTTGGTTTGTATGTCCGCTCTATAGTCAGAAAGTTCTGGTCCCTTCTCTGTTTTTGAAGAATCTGTTGATGAAGTCAATGTTTGTGAAGCTTCTGGCGCAAAAGCATCAACCGGCTCTCCCCAGACCGACTGCCCGGAAACAACAACTGACTGAGCTCACGTCACTCGAACCTCATGAAGAAACAACACAAAGAAAAGATACGAACACATTGAAGGTAGTATTCGCCCCGGAATCAAACGTACTTCATGCCTTCTGTATGCTCTTCCGGATAAGACATAACGCTGAGCCATACCAGAGTGAACAAGGAAGAGTCTTTAGGGTTGGTTGTCCATGGCTCGACTTGTTGGGACATGCTTTCCCAATATGGCACTTCAATAAAGTTGAAGAGAGCTAGCTATTGACTGAATAGATATTCTAGCTCGCAAAAGCAAGCATCTGAACAAGGCTAGTCCCCGATGGGTCAACGAAGCAAGCCTTCCGACTCAGGCGGTTAGGAAGTTGTTACTTAGTGGTTCGCCGACAGCCTACTCAATCAAGGTAAGCCGACCGTTCAGTCTGGGAAGGTTCCCGGAGTAGCTCTTCCTTCTGATATTGCCAAATCGATGCTCCGTCTCGGGGAATCATTTACTAGGTTCACAGATCAGTTGGTCGTATGGGCAAGAAGGTTCTTCAATGTATGCAAACAGCACGATAACCCCTGTTGACCGGTGCCAAGGAGGGTTTAAGTATACCAGGAGGGATCATCCTCCCTATGGTCGGATGAGGTGCGAAGCCGCCTCCCCGACGCTTGAGGGGCGGCAAAACAGTGCACATTTATAAGCATATGTAGATGGATAGCCTCCCTTCTAAGTCTCCTCTACACCACTCCAGATCCATCCACTCAATTTTGAAATGCGTGTAAAAGAACAGGATAGGCACTCTTCTCTATACTATAGAGATTTATCATATCTTGTTGCCCTTGCGTGCTTGGCTAACATTGAACACGGAGCATTGGCTATAGACGTATATAGATATAAGGACTCACTCATGAAGACTGAAAGGTTGGTTTCCTTATGAGTCGAGCGAGCGCCTAAAGGCCCTGAGCGTAGGCTTGAACGAAGAGGTACTCAAATAGACTCCGTTTTCATAAATGTATTACAGATCGCGAGCTACGATTCATCAATTCTTCTCCGAAAGAGAAAGAATGGTACCTACTATAAATAAGGCTTATTCCTTCACAGATGGATTCTCAGGGTATCACCGGCCAGATCCGGATAGCCGAGGAGGACAAGAAAAAGACCACTTTTGCTACAGAATGGGGATCCTACGCGTAGAATGTTATGCCCGTATATATTATACATCCTAAGAATATCGTACTTAGGGCCACACCTATGTGGACAAGTGAATATAAACCCTGTCCCAGTGAATCGGATCTAATAGCGGATCGCAGCGAATACTATCTAGTAGAAGTGTCCTCCACTTTTTATATTCGTAGATCGGGTTAAACGAGTCTCTTTGAAAGAAGAAAGCACTACTTCCAATCAGTCTCAAGTTAACACTTGCCTCAGGACCATAGAAGGGACGAGAGAGCAGTGCTTCCAGTTCCTTAATTGTATACCTCTTGGTATTTGAGTTCTTTCCTCACAAAAAGTGGACTCTTTAGCGGCTTGGCACGCCACAATTCCTTCACACATGACACCTCCCTCCAACTACTTGGAAACCTGAGAAATTCCAACATCCGAGAAATCCTTCGTGGCCTTTGGAACAACTTCAGTCCCAGAAAAACCAGATGCGGTCTCCACTTGTGATACCCTCTGTGAGCTCTTTCTCCTCTCTTTTCTCACCTTTTTTTGCCTTTTCCATCCGGTGAAACTGAAGATGATGCTTTAGCCAGTGGTGTAACTGGAAGACCAAGCTCAGCAAGCGAGCTCTCAAGAGCAGACTTCGTTTGAAGCTTTGCAATTTGTTGGTCATCAAGATGATGCCCACTAGACTGCTTTGCTTCAAGCATCTCAATCTGCTGCCACTTTTTCACAGAGGCCTTTTAAGCTTGGAATGGGCCTCTGCCCAAAATCATCTTTTTGTATGGTGGATAACAGATTGTTCGACTCCATATCATTGAAAAGAAAATCCTCGTCAAACTCCTCTGACTCTTCCCTGACATTCAGCTTGAGCTTCTGAGGATTCTTGGCCACATTGGCCGGATAGACGGGATGATACAGAGATCCAACAATCAATAGATGTGTTTCACCAACTGAAGTAGCCCTCTTTACACCATGTAACCGGGTTGCAATAGGTGGCTTATCCTTACCTTTCTTCTCATCCCACATGTAAACATCACCTGTTGCTGTAACTGCAGCAGTCCAGTACTTTCCCGCAGAAATGCTTACTATATTTCTTCCACACAGCGAAAATAGCTGCTGACATCTAAGATCAGGATCTGAGGAGACCCAATAAAATAGTGAACCATCCTCTGTAAGAGCCACGCTATGTACCATCCCTGCAGCAACCACATGAAGCCGTTCCATGCGATGAAACTTCAAATCTGTTGTGTGGGTGGAGCCTCTTTTTCATTTGAATTTAGAAAGAGCTATCGAAGCTCATTTCAAATTCTTCTCGAGAACCATTCTCAATATTCGGGGGAAGGATTACCGATCTCATAGAAAAGGAATGACTCTATTTATGTTATGTTATGCATTTAATGCCTTTATTTGTGCTTTTAGGCAGGAAAAGAGAACTTGCCTACTCTATTGAACTACATGCCTAGCGTAGGATAAATCAGCGAAGGATAATGAAGCCTCGGATCAAATATCCTACGATTTCATCAAAGCAAGGTGGATAGAACAAAGAAGGCTTTCATTGCACTACGGAAGACTCAAAGCCAGATGGTCAATCTCTCTCTTCCAGGCTTGACTAATAGGGGGCTTGAAGTCTCAGATGAGATTGCCAAATTCTTCATCCCGAATTCATGGTCCAAAAGAAAGGGCCTTCTTGACGCTTCTAGGACGGCTTTCCAGTTGATAGACCTGATGGTCCTTCTTTCTCTTCCTAGTCCCAGCCAGGCATATAGGTAAGGGCAAGTAGTTCGTTGTCCAAGGAACTACCGATGAGATTCCGGAAACTCCATTTCTATAAGCGATTGAGTCTATCTGCAGCCTGGGGTCTCTATCAGTGACTTGGCCACCTCTGGGTTCCATAGAAAGTCAAAAATATCTTCTACGTGCATTCTATCCTCGGAAAATCATTTGTTTTTGGTCCCTCGCGCGCAAACCGTTATAAATAAGTCTTCTTTTCTTTTATGCCTGACTAAGAAGATCTCCGGTGATTGAGATTGACTAGTTCGGTCTCTACCCCGGAGTCCTGAGGGTATCAAGTCTGTTCTCCCGACTTCCAGGTCTTTAAGATTGGCCTAAGCAGGGAAGGTTCCTCTTGTAAATAATCCCCCAAGTGAGGTTAGTTTCTTCTTTTCGTGAGGAACGCGGGTATCCCAGTTGTTCGAACGAATGCAGGTACTGAAGACTGAAGTAAGCGCGTATTTGGCTATCGTGCCAGCTTCCGCTTCTGGCCTTTGTATAAATAGAAACTGAGTTCGGGGTCTGGCTCTGGGGCATACCCGTAAATGGTTGGGCTATGGTGTAAAGAGAAAGAAACTGCTCTTGCAAGGGCAGCTAGTCTACTCTGATGCGAGGGAAAGGGCAGGTCGAAGACGGCTTGTAGGGTAGCTACAGTGGGATCCGATACTTTTCAAATCGGGGGGTGAAGCGCCAACCCTCAAATAGATTATACGGCCATTCTTTACTATCAAAAGAAGGAGTTGACCCTAAGCTAATCCCGCCTCTTCTTGTTAAGTAGGATTGATTTGACAGCATAAATCAGGTCATCAACGGAAAAGTTCCTATGTGAGAAGTAGAGGAGTGCGATTTGTCTGATTCTGTTCTTCCTTGTTAGTGAGAGAAGTGAGCCCGTTGAGGGCGACCCCCTTCTGGGACTTCTTTATCCTCTTTCACTTCTGTCTAACTAAGATTTTCTTTCCCTTGCATGAATTGATCCCTGGTGGGTGAACTAATGCTATTCCTTCTTTTCTCTGTACAAGGTCTCCTTTGTCTACTACATCTTTCCCCTTTTGTCTATCAGCTTTGTCTAGGAGCCTCTTTCTCTTATGAAAAAAGCGATTAAAGACGTGCTTTAGGCCCCCTCTCAAGGTGTCTTATAGCTGCGTGGCAAGAGCTCTCTCTTCTAGAGCCCTTCTAAAGTGGGTTGACTATACAGACCTGTAAACAAGAATGAGCAGCGTTAAAACTTCACCAAAAGCTTGATGACCTGGTGTGGCAGCGAGGCTCAACTTGTGCGAGCTTTCGGGGCGCAGGCTGTAACAGAGGGGCGATAGTGAGCCAACAAATTGCAAAAAGAGATATGGCATGCATATATGAACTTCTCGTTTTAGAGAAAGAAAGACGGCGGAAGGACAGCATTTAAACAAAGAATTTCCTGTTGACTACGTTAGAACCAGACTTTCCGCAATCCCGGAATGCGGGTGGCAGTGGGATGTCCTCAATCCCTTTGATGAATCCCATCCTTGGGGTCAAGTTAAGGTTGCTCTAGAGCAACACAGAAGCGGAAAGGGAAGGAAAAAGATGCTTACGCTATGCGTGGTCAGAGGGCTATTCTTCTATTGATTCGGCGGGTGATTCGTCGAATGAAAGAGCTAGTTCTGTAGCTAAGTCTACTCGGCTTATCACCTGGTTGCTTTTTCTTTTTTATCCCCTGCCAGCCTTGCCAGGCACCTCCCCCATTGTGTTGCGATTGATTCCGTCCTATCGGGCAAAAAAAAGCTTATTCAGGCCCTTCCTCGGCTAACTATTCGCCTTTTGGTTAAAGGGGTTTGGGTGCATCCAACATGCTGAAGTTTTAGACTTTGCAAATCTCGATAACCACCCGCCCCTCTTTGAATGAGGAGCTTCACTCTTTAGAAAAGACTCCCACTCCTAAACACGGAAGAATCAGACGAGTGAAATTCCACGCTGGAAGCCCCAGTTACTGATCTCAACTTGGCGGTTCAGACTTGTTCCCTGCTATACTTCTGCAAAAGGTCCTGCGGAAAACCACGACGCTTTCTCTTCTCCAAGTTGCTCCTATATATGGCGGAGTCCGCAGCTTCAAGCTCGGATATTTATAAGTTCGTTAAGGGATAAGGGCGAGACAGATATTGAATTAACGGAGGAAGGGAAATGTATAGCTGGGCTGGAGGAGAGATTGAATGGAAAAGAAAGAATGTCGACTTCTTGGAATGCTATTCGCCCCTACCCGAAGACCAGGCAGGAGAGAAAGAAGGAGAGAGAACGGAAGGCTACGGGCGCCCACCACCTCTAATTACGTCCTATACTCATGAGTCCAACAAAATGCATCAATCAAGTAGATTGCTACTTACGCTAGGGATTTCGTTTTGCAACTTTGAAAGGAGAATTTGCATGGAGCTCAGGCCCGGACAACAAGCAGATAAACATCGATCTAAACGATAATTTTCTGTGGGACATGGAAGAGAAAAAGGCTCTCCGTGCCGCGGAAGAAAAAAAGCCATAGCTATTGGAGGACCTAGCAAGCCCTCTCGAGTCCCACCCTGGAAAGACAGAAAGAGAAAACCTGGGATCGGGTCTCGTCTGCTGTTCCGGCAAGCAGCCCTTTCTATGGGATCTAGGGGATCGCTATAGAATCGGATTCTTTCTGATTCTTTTCACATTCATTCGACTGAACTGATTTGAACATTCATTCCACGGAGCAGGGTGAATTTCTCGAGACTCGATGCTACGGAGCCTGGCTCCCATTTGTGCCTGGCTGCCCATCTACTTTGATCTCTTTTATCTTAATAAGGGTATGGCGACTCTCCTTCGCTTTCTAGGCTCGAGAGACCTACTGCCAAGAAAGAAGCCCTAGGAGCAGCAATGCCTATTTAGGAAAGACGGTTGTAAGATGCACTCTGAGATGGATTGCCTAGAGCATTGAATTTAGCCTTTCACCATTCGCCTAGCTCCATCTAATGGGGTCTGCTCTGTCCTCGCGTGCTATAAGCATAGAGTCAGGCGGGATACTCGGGAAGAAGAGCTCGAGTCATCATAAGTAATAGGCCACCATTCCAGCCAGACAGCGAGGGATCACTAAGCACCGAACACTAACTGAAAGCGGCCGGGAATAGCAGTCCGAGAGTCTGATACAATGGAAGAAAGAGTGCCCCATCCCACTAGAAGGCAGGTTTCAGAATTCCTAGATATGCATTGCAGCTGCCTCTGTCTGCTCTTTCCCTATCAGACGTTCAGACTGAAGTCTTAGAAGGCAGCTCTAGAAGAAGATCGGAAAGACTGGAATAGATTAGGAGCGGTCCTCTTATTGGCAGATGGTCGATTGCTGCAGTCGGCTACCAATTAGGCTTGCCGGCTGATTGCTCGACCATCTCTCTCTATAATATTTCGAATTCCTATTTGAATCCTGAATCCCACCCACCAAGAGAAGCATTGGGGAAGACTGCCTCTCTTCTTCCGGACTATTCAGTGACATCACAAGACAAGTCTATAACAGAAGAAAGATTGGTCCCCCTATGGCTTTCTAAGAAGCTAGACCCAATAATCAGCCCTTAGGTGCAGATGCAGCCATCTCTTTCTTTCTGGAGGTATCTTCCGAGTCTGCTTTATACGAGTTGGGTGTGTTAAGCATATAAATAGGGTTCTTCCTTTCTATCAAAATAGACTGCTTGTCAAAGTTTCCATAACTGGGTCATAAGGATGAGAAGTCTGATTAAGGCTAGCTTGTTGTTGGCATGCTTGAAGACGTTTTCCTACATCGACCTACTTGTCTACTTTTCCCTCGCTACATGACTTGCCTTATTTAGACACCTACTTTGAAAGCTTTCAAGATCGATAGCGGCAGTAGACCAGTAACAATCCGGGAATGTCACAACTGCTACCTCAAGTACAGGCAACATTGCTTCAGAGCAAGTTACTATATTACGGGAATAATCCTCTGGTCGTCGTGTGAAGCAAATTGGAAGCGAGCAAGCCCAAAAGTCTGGCTGTTACAGTACCCAGAGACTTAGGTGATGGGGAGAGAAGTCAAGCACAGAGGCACTATAGAAGGGGGGAAAACATCCTTGGTGGAATGTCCCCGTACAGGGAAAAGCTGTGACTGGCTTGAGGGGTGAACTGGGGAAGCAAGCAGAGACTCCAAGTGCGAACTCAGAACACTACCACCCCAAAAAAGATATAGATCCATAGCTAGTTTATTAAGCAGCAGCATTTTCAGTATATGAGCTAGCCAGCTAAGTTGCCTCAGCTCCAGTAGATAGAGTTGCTTTCCCAACACATAGGGAGGAGTTATACCTACTTGCTCATTCGTCTTGATAGCTGTTTGTAGTTCCTTCACCACCTATTGTTTCTTTGTCACATTTGACTGACGTGGATCGATTACGCTTACTACGGGGCTACTTGGGCCGGGTTTTAGACCAGGCTTTGCAAGGGGATTTCCATTTCAATCTTACTATACGATACGCCTCAATTGAACGATACGCTGCAATTGAAACTTCTTGGATTTCTCTTCTTTCTTTTTAGAGCCGGACTGTAACTAGCCCCGAAGGGAACCGCCCGGAGGTGTCCTTCTGTGCTTCCGCAGGATAGCCATTTGATCGTGATTGTACGATATAGATCAAAGTTCATTCAAATGCAGGTTCATGAAGACGGATATTCATCTCGGACGTGGATTTCCTCTTTATTTGTCAACATAAGTTCGAAGAAAGTCCTTTGCTCTTTCCTTCATCCTCACGCTTGCGACTATTGATCTCAATACGCGAACCTTGCTATGAGACCTCAAGAGAGCCCCTATAAAGTAAAGTAAAGTAACCAAAAAAGGGAATATCGTTTCGTTGCCTATTTCTCTGTACATAAAACATGAGTTAGGTATCTAACTTTGATGAAAGGGACCCTATACCTTCTTTCAACTCTAGGAACCGGTTTTTCTCTTCGTCAGCCCTTGAAAACTAAGTGGTAGTTTAGCCTCTACCTTTAGGCCAACTTGTTACAGTGAGGGAAGCTCTTTGACCTTGAGGACGACTTCTTAAGCAGAGGTCCTTGGGAAAGTGAGCTCGTTGGGAAAGTTCCTTGAGGAGGACGGTTACGTTCTGGGAACGGAAGCTGGTTGGGAAAGCTCCTTTAGGCCGACGGAAGGTTTCTAGCGAAGGGACAGGCTGAGGGAAGCTCCAAGAGTCCGACCAATCAATGAGGACGAACAAGTACAGTGAGGTAAGGTCCCATAGTTCCGAAGAGTTGGGACTGGGAGTCCGACTCGGCCGAGGGTTATGTTCCTGGACTTGATGAGTCAGAGGATTATGTTCTGGGAAGTCCTTTTGAGGGACTTGACTTCCCTTTTGTCTTCTTTAGCGATGACTGCACAAGGTAAGTTCCTTGAGGCCGACGTTTGTATCGAAGCGACTTGCTGTTGTTGGGAGGCCTAGAGGCCGAGCGAGTTATCTTGTTAGCTCCGCTCGTTGGGAAAGGGAGGCCTCGAAAGACCCATAGTGAAATCTTATTCAAGAAGACGAAAAAGACAGGCCGGAAGTTCCTCGTTCTGCTGAGAAAGGGGAAGAAGAAGCGTTGCCCTCTTTGTGTCGTTCCCTCACTCTCCTACGAGATTGAATCAGCTTCAGGCTTTGAATCCAATTCCTAAGTTCAGGCCCTAAGAAGCAGAAGCAAAAGCGATTGGCGATGCCTTCTTAACTTAAGGAGGTCGCCATGGCATAGCTTCTTTCCTTCTTTACTTGAGGTTAGGCATCAGCAGCGGATGGGCGCCAATATTTGGAGTCTTTCTTATTGTCTAGAGCCAGACAGGCACTTCTTTTATAACCATATTCTCACCTGTACATTATCTAACCTTGTTTTCAATGATCTAGTGATAGCTCATCCTCTTGTAACCACATAAAAGCTATAACAGAGCACGGTACACCGATTACTGATCGGGACCTTAAGGCTGACCTGGGGATGGCCAACCAAACCTCAGGTGAAAATAGGTCTCCTTCGATTCACTTCATAGCGGATCTGCGGAGTTGGGATAACCTAAATAAACTCGCACCAACCACTCACTACATACTATACTTCTCGTAGACCGGAGCCGGAAGTATATTCTTAGTATTTGAACTTCTCTGAGAGGCGAGAAGCGATTGAGACACCATTCTATCTATAGGCGCATCCAAAGCTTCAATGGTAATAAGAGAAGACCCTGGAGAATCCATCCCTAGGTCAGCCCCTTTCTCCATCTAAAAGATTCGGAAAAACGTACGTGCCCTCACCCTTGAAATATTAACTAAATGTAAGAATGCTATCTTTCAACATGAGCGTTTTAGTTGAATTATCCTAAATTTTAGGGGAGCATGAAAGTAGTGCGCAGACCGGTCTCTTCGATAGTGCTCACGTCCACTCGTTGGTTATACTGACTCTCTTAGCAAACTCCAGCATACCGCAGGAGATAAAGGTCCCAACGGAAATAACCGAAATTACGCTTTGATAGATCTCCGCCACCTAGTCATAGGCGACACATCACCTAAGATGGCGTAATCCCGAAAGACCCTCTTATAACCGCAAGCTGTACGATAGATACAAGCATGTCATGTAATAACCCAAATCTTACCCCCTATAGGAGAAAGGTCAGACCAATATAGCAACAATGTCATGCCCAGGCCTAAGTTTCACCGAAGAGTGCAGACAGCATCTTCTCTTGAAGATAAGCTGGCATGGGACTTCCGGAAGGTTTGAACCGGTCTTTTGAATCCTTTTTGATTCGAGTCGATAACTAGAAATCGATTCTTTCCTGCAGCTTCAACCATGGCAGTAAGCAGTAAGTTGGCCTAGTCTCTCACCCAAGGCCTAGTTCATTCTACCTGGATTTCTCTGAGGAGCGAAGGGACTAACTAGTCGTTAGGCCTGAGAGTAGCGGAAACGAAGTCGTATTGAAAGGAGTTCTAAGTCAACGACAGAAGTTTTATTATATATCATCGTCCGCAGCGGAAATTGGATCATCTAAAGTACCCGATGGGGTGTGAAAAGCCTAGTTATTGTCAAAGCCCTCACTCAAGGGGAAGGAAAGACAGATCAGTACCACCCCTCTCTTCCTATTCTAAAAAACTCTTGGCTTAACAAACATTCTTGTCCCAAATCGCTTGCACGAAGCATATGAAATTGGAGATCAAAAAAGGTATGGCGGTTGGGCCTCTTATTCATTCAGAGATGGTCCTTACTCAGCGGGACTCGTAGGCACCAGACTTTAGGGAATAGGGTCTGGGGAAAGATCTGTACTACTTGGGGTATTCGTACTCTCTATTGTTGGGGGGGGTCTCCCGTGTGACCGAGGTCACAAAGGTAAAGGGCTCAAACCTCTTTTTCCACAACAGGAGCTGTATCAGAGACTGAGTAAGTTATAGCAGTCTCTCTTTCATGAAGTGTCAGCGCGAACTCTTGTTCATCCTCTGACTCAGCAAGGGAGCGGAAAGCAATTCAATGGCAACTTGAAGCAGAATGTCCGTATTTATGCTATGTAAATTCAAGAATCTCTGGCCTCCTGGCTTCCTCGAAATCTTTTCTCTATTTTCTTCGACCTAGTTAGGGATCGGGTAACCTATTAAGGAAATTCCTCCTCTTTCCACATTCTTATAGAAAACTCTCCTCTAGACTAGGATTTCCCCTGGCTAAGAGAAAGGGCTTAGAAAGCTATAGAAAAGCCTCTAAACCCCTTCTTAGATAAAGGATAAAGAGAAGACGAAGAAGTCATAGTCGGCTCTAAGAGTAGAGTACAGCTACTCTTCTTATTCGAAAAAATGAAAGGGGATTTACAGTATTGAAAAGCAGAGAAAGAGGCGCCTTGTGGTGATTTAGTTCTGCTAGAACAATCGAATGCTTATCCTAGATATAGAGCCCAATGAGACGAAATGCACTTTTTTAAGTAAAGTACTTTCTCCTGTGGTAAGAAAGAATTGGCTTAAATTCACATAGAACCGATGTGGACAAGTCCAATTGTAGATCATGCTTTGACTTCAACCCGATTCCTCCACTCCTAGAAAGTGTGCTGTGCTTTCGGGCGATGAATCTTGGCTTGGTTTTCCACTCTATTAAGAGGTTCCCATCGAGAAATTCATTAATTTAATAACCCTGGGTCTTTCTAAACCTGGAGGACAGAAGAGGTTCTTCAAAAAGGGATTGAAAAAAGGCAAGGTTGACTTATCCTGGAGGAAGGTGTCTCAGGAAGAGAATACGCTGATGCCGCAAATCCGGTGTTATAGAATCCGCTGCTCTTGGTCTTGTTGGAATATCCGTTGTTGGAGGAAGAACAATGAAATCAGAATAAGCTGTTAATGAATTTCCTGAAGCAAGGGAAGCTTTAGCTTGTGCACAATTGAAAGAAAAGGGCGCGAAAAGGCCTCTTTCAAATAGGGGAATGGGAATGCCACCTGCTTCAACTCTTGCACTTGACTTCAAGCCGGGATTCATCTCGAGAAATTCCTTTTGAATCGACAGATGAGAAGAGAGTCCTTTTGGTTTCTTATCAAGTTCAAAGTGAGGCGAAGGAGGTCCTTCCATACTATCATATATCATACAATCTTTTGATGTCAGAAGGTATTCTATTCTCATTGAAGTAGTCCGAAATCGAGTCAGAAGAGAAGCCCTTTGATTCTTTGAGGCAAGGGCGGGAAAAGAAAGAGTCTAGTAAGGCGAAGAAGGCCCGAGACTGGTGCATATTCGTTTGACTTAGTAGGGGAGTTCCGACCAAAGAGGCTTTTCGATCTGCCTGTATCCAGCGAGTGGTTCTTTGTTTGCGGCTCTAAAAGAGTTGCTAATGCGCCAGTAAGGAGTTCGGGGAGTACAGAAGTATAGGTACGTGAATGAAGGGAGGGCTTTCTTTATAATCAGAGGAGAAGCTATCTGACTTTCCTGGTAGTGTGCCTTCTGGTTTCGGTGAGGAGTGAGGCAGAAGGAACGGAACAGATGATCTTGAAACAAGCTTCTTCTTCATTCAACAAAGCATCAGTAACTGATTGCAAACCAATCCGGCATTTTAGAAGAGGGAAGGGAAGAGGATACGCTCGAGTAGGCATGTGGATGCATCTATCCCCGTCCTCCAAGGAAGGAACGAACAATTTCACTGAGCGAGCCAAGCCAGGCAATTGAAGGGGAAGATGAAGAAGGGTGGAGGTCGAGAGCTAGCTGATCGATCAGAGTTTTTGATCGCCTTTTGATGGATGGCGGAAACCCGGTTTCTGAATAAGCAAACCCATGGTACAAAACCCACGGCCGCTTGAGGGGTGAAGCGCCTAACCCGCGTTACAACCGATAAGCACCCCATTTGCCGGTACATATATATACAACTTTACCGCTAGGGGCAAGGCAATAACGAGTTTTAAGGGTTAAGTTATCTGTTTTATCCCGCCTCAACTGGCTGGGTGTTTTCCCATCTTCCCCGCTAGGGGAGAAGATGAATATTGGATGTGGGGGAGCACTTGAAACAGCCCCCACTTTGATTCACTCACTTCTTATTTGTTCGCCCATATGGCTACTTACGCTAGTTCTATGGCACCCTTCAGATGTAGATAGGGGGTAATCATTGAATCATATAGAATGGATAATGACTCCTTAATGAATAAGGCAAGTCATAAACTAGATAGTAAGGGAAGTCAAGCTAACCTTGGAGTAAGGCAAGTCATAAGGATTCGGGGCATGAGATATGTTATGTGAGGTTCTTCAACCATTACTTCTGTTGCTGGGTCAAGATCAGGTGGTAGCTTATTTGCTGTTGCTGGTGGTGCTGGAGGATCTGGGACTAGGTACAGATCTGGGTCTCGCTTTTCGAAATGAAATTGGATGTGCCATATATCAACTTGTGTTCCCAGAAGTGTCATTATTACAAGTAAATACTAAAGAAAATAGGTATCGAGGTTCCATCACTACCATTCGAAATTGGGGTAGGGAAGAACGGAGGTATTCCTTCCAATCCCAGGATCATAGCCAATATCATATCCTCCAAGTGCAAAGCTAGTTGATTCAGTGGACGTTGACCGCGAACCAGCATCTGAATCAATTTGAGTACCGGAGACTAGCTCTGTTCCCATAAAAATGCCATGCTTTGCCAAAGTAGTCGATCCTGTTTTCCGAGTAAAACCAGTTTCCACCTGAAGCATCCGTTGAAAAGGCAGTTGACCCCGCTGCATCAAGAGCAAAGGTATTGGCAAAGCCAGATGCAGAACCCACAAAGGTTGGGACAGAGGCAGCATAGTTGGTGGTGGGTTAAGTTGTTTACCTTTCACAAGAAATGTACCGGTTGCAGGGGAAGTTGCAAAGGTAACAGCATAGCCAGGACCTGTAAATAAATGACCCCGCTTTAAGCGGATCCAATTGCAGTCCAGCTTACCGAGTTGGATCCGCAGTATAGGGAGCAAAGTCGAAAGTTTCACCCAATTGATTTGGAAGTTCCAGTGCCAGGTGCTTAAGTTGCAGAACCACCTAAAGCAGCGGTCAAGATAGTAGAAGCAACAAGGAGAAAGGCACCTAGGGCGGATTCCGTTTACTGAGCAAAAGGTCAGATAGTCTACTTCGTTTATCCCGAAGCAAATGAAGCATCCGAGCAAGCATCCCTTACAGGTCGAGATACATAGCGCCTATCTCTGTTATCCCATGATGATGCGTATTCCTGCTCTTCTATGGTCTATTCCTACCCAGTTATGATGCAGTTTATGACCGAGTAGCAAATCCTTTAGGAGATAGAGAGCAAGCAGCACCGCCAACAACGGATCGAGACCTAGTAGCAGCCGGAGCAAAGGTATTGGAGGCAGAGCCATTATCTAAGCCAGCAGCATCAAAGCAAGCAGAATAAGCAGGGGTTGCTGAACAAGTTCCAGGTAAAGCAAAGTCAGTCCCAGTCCCAGGCCAATCGTGTACCACTGCTCTTTCTTCGAAGATGGATTCATCCTCTTCCTCAGAATCCTCATCGTCAGATTCATCCTGATCACTAACTGGATCAGTGACACCCAGAAGTTTGTCTCTGTATGAATTCGGTTGAGGAAGCGTACCCTTACTGAAAGGATTAGGGCTAGGGTGCGGTTGAGCCGGCGAAACCCCCTCTTCCATAACAACGTCGCTAGATTTAGGTTCAGCAGTCTCCATTAACCGGACCTTTTTGCTGCTCCGATCAGATTGATTGGTTTCCCCTGAAAAGTTGGCCTGAACTGGAGGATCTCCCACCTCCTCCATGGCGGAGGGGAGGGTATAAGCGGCGTACGATAGCCCGATCGATCAAAGAGATTGCCTAGGAAAGGTAAAAAGAAAATGACGTGAAAAGGGAAAGTCGGCTTACGTTAGCATTCCCTAAGGAAATTCTATCGTGCGCCGAGAGATTTCTCTAGAGAGAGATATAGTGACCACTGTCTAAGCTCTGAGAGAGGGCTGCAGTTAGGGGAGCATGGACCAGGTCGACCTGCACTTTATAAGGAAAGGGGAGAAGGACGGCGAAGCGAAAGACAAAGACCGATTAGAATCACGGCGTTCTTTGGTTTGGTAGAAACTCCGAGGATTCAAGCTGAAACCGGAGTCGCCCTGGTACTTTCTTACTGCCTATGAACTGAAAAGGGGGAAGTAAGGAGCTTATCCCATTCTTATCTCTCAACTATAAGATCACAGAATGGCGTTGCAGTGACACTTATCGCTTTGAAAGCGAGAGGTCTGGCCATGTCTATCAAATTGCTGAGATAGATCGGCTTCCTGAATACTAATCAAGAACGCATAAGGGAAACTTTGTTTTTGAGAAGTCTTTAAGAGATAGGGGGAACCCTCACGGTAAGACTTAAGTTCCAGAACTCGACGGGTCCATGCCAACTCGTCTCGTGTCCAATGGACTTTCTGGCCCTGGACCGTTACTTGTATATTTACCTTTCGGATTCGTCCCTTTTGTTATGGTAACGCATCTTATTTACTACTATGATGACGTTATAATCTGGAGGTAATGGAGTCAGGGGTGACCCTCTAAGTACCGAACATCTGATTGAATTCCTACAAAATGCCCTGATATATTTTCGGTGCCATGGAGCTAGACCAGTGAGCTATTACGCTTTCTTCCCTCAGTCTCTCTTTCGGGATCTCGAGCGGCTATTAGTGCTCGTTCATTTCCCTTTCTTGGGTTAGCTCTTCGGGGTTCCCTATTATATAACCGGTCCCATCTCTCTCGGAGCTCTCTCTTCGTTAACTCTTTCTTCATTTGTTTTAAGGTCGGAAGTCAGAACGAGCCCGAACTGTTCGGCAGATTCCCTAAGAATCCTCTGTCCCTGGTTCTCTGGGGTTGGTAAGGCGAAATGGGGCCCCTGCGAGGTTGAAGTCCGTACTTCTGATCTGCTAGCCCAGGAGTGAAAGTTCGGAAGCTTTCAAAAATAGAGATATAGATATTTCCGGGGGTTAGACCTCTCTTCTCTCATTAAATGCTCTTTCCATGTAATGCAGCAGCTACTTTCCGCTTGCTCGACTCCCTTAGTGTAATGGCCCTTCTTCCCTCGTCGTGAAAGAAGTAATGAAAGGGAAGCCCCTCGAAAGAAAAGATCTTTATACATTCGATCCTATTCTCGAACCCTCTGCCGAGCTCTACCCTCTTTCTTTCGTGATTTCTCCTTTCTTTTTCTTCGGCTTGGGAATAGACGATGGACTTCGCGGATCTATTCCCGTAATTCACGACTCCCGGCTAAAGCCCTTGCTAATTACTCTGATGATCTTTTCCTATAATAGAAAGATCTCTCGTACTTGCCCTTAGGAAGATCCGAAAGCAACTAAATAAGGCTTGCAGTCCTTCGTCCTAGCTGTAAACCCTCGTGCGAACCTTTCTGACCTTCAGATAACACGCACCCAGTATTGCCCCTTTGGTTGAATGTTCCCTTACTCACTCTACGAGGGAAGTCCCCAACTGTCAGTGATTCTCTGGACTGGGGGGCGTCGGCCCCATGACGGGTGCTTTGGTTTCGAAAAGTAGAAAGCCTAATAGGGAAGACAGAGGTTTGGTCTTATGACCAACAATCTTTCTACACCGGTTAATGATGCGATGGGAGAAGTTTTTGTTCAAGCTCCGCGGCTAGTCTGCGTCCTACTCTCTACAAGGTCTTGGTTAATGGGGTGCCTGCGAAAGAGGGGTGACTTCTTCTGCTCATGGCTAGATCTCATTATGCCAGATAAAAAGAAAATCTCATTGCTGTTCGGTAGTGGCCTAAGGGGGAGTTATTCCCTTCTGCGCTAAGGCTAGCATCTTATCTCCTTGTTTCAGTCTAATGGAGAATCTTTCTAAAAAAATCTCTTTTTCTAGAAGAGTAGAAGAGGATTCTTTAAAGGTTAGACCTTAGAAAGGCAGCAGGGTTCTCTTCTTACTTGTTTCTAATCGGATGTCCTACGGCTAACTTCTTCTGGAGCTCTTTCCCCAAGTCAGGGCAATGCCCCGTCTATCCCGATTGATTGTCTTACTGAACTGAGCTTCAGGACACCACACCATCCTAGTAGCTATCTATGGATTGATACGCTGTCTTTGCCGATGTCATGTTAGATCTTCAGATTCTTCTTTTCACAGTTAGAACACTGAAACTAAGATTCATTCCACGGAACAGAACTTCGTTACTCTCATTGGTGAGATCAAGTAGTTTGTTCCAGCTAATTATCTTCTTTCACAGATTCCTGGATTGATCTACGCGAGTCAAGAGACTGCCTTGGCAGTTAGATTCCCGTTCTTCTAGTCTAGCCGCTTGAGATGGGATCTTTCTTCCAATGCAAGGGTTAGGCTTCGAAATCGATGTTGTTGAGGCCCTTTGAGTGATGGGACGACCACCAACCCGCGTTCTTTATATATAAACATAGCCAACAATAAAATATGGAGAAAATAGCCGCTACTTCAAGGGTGGAAGTTGAGGATTCCAATTCCAATCAGTGAAACCAGAGAAATGGGGGACTTCAGCAATGTCAGGATGGAAGAAACGTGAAAAGGCGGGTGAGGGCGCCCCAGCATGAGAGGTAGAAGCTCTTTGCTCTCTCTGGACTCTAACTGTAATAGTTGGAGAGGACGATCGGACGATAGGCCAATGAAATATCTTCTCATAGTCGAACTACTGAACTTCGCAACCCGAACTTATCTTAGTTCATTAATGACGAATGAATGACCTAACTAAGTGAACATTAATTAGTTAGTTGGACAGCCGTGCGAACGAACGATCTACAGCCAGCAAAGTCTGCCTGACGTACGAGGGATAACGCTACGGGACAGGGATATTCTGGTGAGTTCAGGTTGATCTCCATTAGGTAACGAGCGCCTGCCTTCCTAGACGATATTCCCAGACGAGGTATATCCAAGGTATGTGGGGGCAAGAAAAGGCCAGCCAGTTACGGAACGGATAAGTCACTAGGTATAACTATACCCTATCCCGTAGGGGACAGGTGGGAACAAGATAAGATTCTAAGGTTTTCCCTTATAGTGCCTCTGGTTAGGTATGCTCTACCTTCTAGGTTTCCGTTTCGTTACGGCCTTCCACTGGCCTTCACTAACGTGAACTACTGGTACTCACCTTCGTGAACGACTTCTAGTTTCCCCTTTCTTTGTTTTCTTTTTGAAGGGCAACTTTAGTTGGTCTTCGACCGAACCCTTGACACTAACCCTCGGTACGGACAATGCCTGGACTATAAGGAGAGGGCTTAGTATCTCTTAGTAACTCAATCTACCCGCCGATTCATTCTCACTACTGGCATTCGCGGGGTCTGGGAAAAGGCTCATCTTATGGTGTAGGTCGCCGCTCGTGCCCTTGCTTGTCCAGTAAGTCGCTCTTGGTCCTCTTAGCAAGAAGCCCGAAATCCTTGATTTTGCCAGGAAAGACTCTCGAAGTTGAAGTATCGAAAGGAACTCACTGTCTTGTTGTTAGCTGGACTTCCTTAGTGAACTATAAGAAAGTTATCTACCTTCTATTTTCGTTTTGCCATACTTGTACCCTCCTGGAAAGAGAGCTTCCTACTGTTAGCTACACCGGCTATGAAAGAAAGAGAGATTCTCTCGCATTGTCGTACCGGCTATGTACCGACCAGGCTATGAAAGAAAGACTTTCGAAAGAGAAAGGTCCTTTACCCTCTCTGCTTTATGTGAGCTGCGCTCTTTCCCGAATCTGATAGACATAGAATCGCAATGTGGGGAACTCACCGAACCGAGAAAGATATTCTATCTCGAAATGAAAGAACTTGGAACGATACAGTTAGCAAGAGGACCATTCCCTCGCCCACCAAAAAAAGACGATGAAGACTAACCGCCATCCTGCTCGAACCTTTGCTGCCTGAGTTACATAGGTAAGGTAGTGGACGGGAAAGCGAATCTTTCTGTGTGATTGGGGATAGGTAGGCGCAGTGAACTTGCTTGATAGGTGGCTTGCATTCACCAGCGCAGACTCAAAATGCTCTCCGAACCTTGCTGAGGGTGTAATAAGGAAAGAGATAGAGGTTTCAATGAAATGTTGTACCGTCCCCTACCGACCGAACAGGAGGAGAGATTCTATTAAGACCCAAAGAGTCGTTGGCCGAACGGTAAGAGGTTTAAAATCCTACCCTTTCTCTAATAATAAGATTTGAGATGGGTTTGAATTGCTTTCGTCTCAGTCAACGGATTCCATAGAAGAAAAAAGTGAGATAGATCATTAGGGAAGTTTTCGCTTAAAAGAGGAATTATTATCGCTTAGCGCTTGTGCTAAGGAGATTGGTTCTCATTCTTGAGAGATAGGAATCATAGCCTATTCTAGTAGCCCAGCAAAGAAGTCAACTTCTGGGATGGCGAGAATCCGGATGCCGAGAAAGAGCTCTTTTCAGGTTTTCATTTCAGGAGGAAGAGGAATCCGGTGGTAGCTCAAGGCTTTACAATGAATACGAATACCAAGCGCAAGGCATTAATACGTTTTTGTCGGAATTCCTAGTCGAAGGGATCGATCTCACAACCGGCTCAGCGAAAGGCCCATCTCGTCACCTAAGCCGGAAAGAGTGAAAACCCGTTTAAATGGTGGATGATTTCTTGATGGTTGAATGTGACCAAGAGTTGAATCAGTTGCCGATGGTGGTATACCTTATATAAGTAGTTGTTGATCCCCAGCCAAGTGCCGGCGAGTTAGCTCTTGGAGGAAGGCATTAATGTACGAGCAGAGGTTGTTTCGAGGTGTTAGCGACGAAGGGCAAGAGAAGGTTGCCAAGTTAAGATACGAGCAGGAGGCATGCCACGCATAGTATAAAAAAGGGCAGAGAAGAGGATTGATGGACAGAGGGAAGATACATATATTATATAGATGCCCCAAAAAGCAGGGGCTGCTGGTGGAAGGTTTTGCAGGAAATGAATCACTAGTAGTTGAAGGGGACAAGGAATGCCCTTTGCCACGTGAATCAGACTAGGTTTATCTCAGATGCGGGATTACCAATGTCGCGATTGGAATTAGGAAAGGAAGCTGTGGCACTTCTGAATATGAGGAGGGATGAACCATTGATCATAGCGGGGTAGTATAGAATGGCGATATCAGATCGGCCGTTGGTGATGCGCACGCAGGAAGAGGATGTAGTGCTGATCCTTGTGTTCAGTAACATCCAATCCACTACGGGAAACCTATACTATAAGTCGTCAGGGGTAAGGGGAACCCTCTTCTTCAACCGTGGAGTAACTCTCGATCGTCCCGCTGAGGACCTATGCCATAAAATTCTTCATCCTATTCCAGGGCTGGAGAGGACGGCTGCTTGAGGTATACCTTTCCTCTCCCTTTATATATATAGGCCCCGAGCGGGTGGAGCGGTGACCCGTCACGCTTTGAGGCTCAAGAGAAAATAGAATGAACTAGAAGAAACTATTACTATTATAGATAGACTTGTAGACTTGCCATTTCTTAGAATATAGGGAGGGTCGGTCGCCCATTTCATTTGGTCTATTGAAAGCGTAAACTTGCCATTTCTGTCTGTCCCTGTGCCCTTTGGTTCTATTCTATTGCTTTCCCGTTACGGGTGACTCGCTGTTGCGGGAAAGGCAGTTCCACCGCTCGAATATCAAGTGCTTTTTGGTACATACCTGCTGCATACGCGGCTAAATCAATCTGTCCAAGTCCTGTCCTGCCGGCACATCAACCGGTGCAGGCTCTAGGCGTTTGGTATCAAGTGTGAGTGGTAGAACAGCTTCGAGTCAGTCAACCTGGTCACGGGTTCTCTACAGCTGAAGAATAAGCGTAGGAACGTGAATAGACGGACGTCTCGAAGAACGTCTTGGCGGCAGATCGGGTATTGCCTCAATCAAGAGAAGGGCCACCTTATCTCGAAGAATACGCTTTGCCGCCCATGCTTGTGACCTACCTGAACCAAGAAGCATCACGATTCTCCCCACGCTCAAGGTGGTGTGGAAAGGTTGATCCAACACCGCCGGGAGGTGGTGAGGTGAGATCCTCTCCTTCGTGGTTCACCTTCGTTATGCGTAGCTCAATTCAGTAAAGGTAGAACCACTGTAATGGCGGTATCACTCATTTAGTACGATAGTCTTAGCTATAAGTGAATTGTTACCTCGTACGATCGTCGCCTATTCAATAGGATCGAGAAGTAGAACCTTCCGCTACTTTTACTAAGTCATTTTAGTAACTAGTACTAATACTAATAATTGACCGAGAAACTCCATACCATTCTAGTGGGATTAGCAGTTCGTCAAGCAGATATCCGTTGTTTAGTAGCACAAATATTATGACTCTTCTCTTTTTGGTTCTACACTTGTGGAAACAAATGTAATGAGACGTATTTATCCACTCCTTGGCAATACAATACATATAAGGGGTAAGTAACCTGGGTAACTATATTTTCCTTTAGTTAGTGAGGGAAAGCTATGATTTCACTGATGAGGAGAATTCGATCCCGATCCCGATTCAACAATCATCAAACGAGTCACAATAAAAAAATATGAATGGGTGGTAGGCTTTCAGGTATAACACAATCTATTGCTCGTTTTCTGCCTTCCCCGCTCCTATGTCAGTTGGGTGGGCTTTGGCCATCGCCCCCCAATATATATATGTAAGCTGTTAACCATACCCTACTCAACCGTAGGTCGGGTCAACCCAAAGCATCGAAACCTTCACCTTCCAAACGAATTATTCTCAACTGTGTGTGCGCGATTCAAGAATTGTCATGAACCTGACGTTACCAACCTGACTGAAAGGGGGGCGAATGGACTTTCGGTCAATGATCGAGTCTGTAAATAGGTCCAGCGAATTTGGTCCCACTCGGGATCAGGGATACTTCTAGCAATCAATAGATCGAAGGGGAACCGGCCGAAAATCTCAGTTGATCGGAAGCTCGCTCGGTCCAACCGAGAAAGTCGCTATTTATGGTCTAGAAACCTGGGGCATCCTTCGGAGCGGGTGGGACAATGGAGATAGAATAGCTGTAGGTTAGGACACCCTATCCCTGAGGAGAAAGAAGGACATGAGTTGTGCGTTGTATGCCCGCCTCCTCAATGACTCTACAGACACAACCCCCACTGACGTTAAGGGGCTTCTTCAGATCCTTCTCCCTCCTTCTTTAGTTACATACACCGTCGGTTCCTTCCTACCCGCGCACTTCCTCGGCGCGTACCGGTGGGGTTGGTTTTTGGAAGAAGCGGGAGTCTCGCGATGAACTCTACTCGACCCACGTCGGCGAGCCTTTTCTTCTTCGGGTCTCATCTATTACTATAGCAAGCCGAAGGCATGCATCCGTCAGGGCGATCTCGTAGTTCCTACGGGGGGAGTTTTCCATCCCCGTGCCAGGAGAGTGCTACTTTCAATCCTTAGTAGCGGGTATTAGGTGAGAGGGCTCCTATCTCATAGCAGTTACTGTGCTTTCTGGATACCTTTCATTGACAGCCTTGCTACTCCTGAAAGAGCTGGGTGAAGAGGGGCGAAAGTCCATCCGATCGAATGCTGTCGTAAAGCACTTTCTGGTAATAAATGGACTACTATGGATCTTTCTTTCATAGGGCCTTGTGGTGGTCCTTGGGTCACCGAAAGAAACAAAGGGATTGATTAGTGAGGTACTCTCGATAGGCTGTAGGATAGGCCGATCTTGGCTACCCTTCCCAATTTCTTGATTCAAGTCCTGGATGGAGTATATGGATCACATCAAGCAGGACATAAAATGCGTTGGCTGATCAGAAGGCATGGCCTTTATTGAGGAAAGATTTGTGGAGGAGCTACTTCGGCTGTAGAACTATCTGATATGCAAGATGTTTATACCAACATAGTAAGGAAGGAGATAAGCATTTCCGATGTTGTGGTGTAAAACGAAGGGTTGAAGTAATTATAGATGCTGGTTCTGATAAGCAGAATGAGTCTCCTTCAAAGAATATATTAGAGGGTTCATTTTTCTCTCAAGAGAATAGGGACGGGGCTAGTAGCGGGCAAAGCAGAGATGGATCGAAGTACAATTTGATGTCTGGTGGAAGGTTTCAGAGGAAAGCTGGCATGACTGTCTGACTGTTTTAAGCATATCAGGAAGGTAGCAGCAAGCCTTATGTTAAGCAATCAGTCTCATATGTGCGATTACCTATCCCTTTTCCAGGTTCAAAACCATTTTCGAACATGATCTTGGCGACCATTAGATTGCTGCTAGAGAGCTGTGGTTTGGAGGGGAATGCATGTTTTGGAACAAAGGTAGCGGGTACCAGTTCGAAAGCATGATGAGCATCTGGCGGGATATTGTTTTCCACATCTAGGAATGGTATTGCCGAGGACCGAAGGAGTGTGAGGTCCTCTTCTGCATGTACTGTGACCAGATGGTTCTTGGCGATATACTTGATGCTCTGATGGAGACTAGATGGAACTGCCCTGCGAGTAAAAAGACGACCTGCACGTCTTGTCTTTGTGCGCGTAAGTAGACCGGTGTAAGTAGAACCTGGTTACTTGCTATGATAGTGAACCCCGTGAAGAAGTAGGAACTGGTGAATAAGAACCAGTCCCGAGTATTTTAGCTTCGTCATGCTGCTTGTGCGAAGTAGGAACTTTCCTTTCGCGATCCACTTTGCCGATCTTCCTTTCTTGTAATAGGTCCCCAAGACGCCATATCCGGGGTAGGGATTGGGTCCCATAAAGCGAGGAGCGTAAGCCCGGTAATGCTGCCCGTAAGGCCTAACATAAAGAAGTCTATGTAGCGTAGTGAGTGCTTCCCAGGTGGGGATCGTGAACCTATCTATTTCCCTGCTAGTGCACTAATGGAAGGCCCGTAGGGAGAGAAGGCGGATAGCTAGCCTTAGTCTTCCTGTTGCTAGGCACAAGGGTCAGATTTTATATATTACCTGTAGTGTTGCAAACTTCCTTTATCTATTCTAGTGGTATAAGGACAAGTTAGCTTCAGATAGCTAGATGTAGCCACTGGACTTTCTGGATCCCTGAGTCATGTAGCTCCGAATAGTGCTTCTAGACGAAGAGCGAGCTGCAACCGATTCTATGCATTGCTGCTGCCTCTGTATGCTCTTAGCTTTCTTCTTGGCATGGCTAGCTCCGTAGAATCTCTTGTATGAAGAGAGTAGCCTGTCGCATTGGTTTCTGTAGGTTTAGAGCACGCGTTGCTGAATGGATTATATCGATCAGCTAGGGGCATGCAGAATCTCTCTTTCTTCCCTCTTATGAGGTTGTAGCTTCCCTCTTCTTTGAGTAAGTAGCCCCCTGCTTTTGCCTTTCCTCTGTTTATAGAGAAGCAAGGGACGTGACGGGTGGAAAGATGGAATCTTTGAATAGTGACCCAGGATACCCAGATTGGTAGAAAGTCCTAACTTTAGGAAGAAATGAACGATCTTGCCAAAGAGAGAGCTAGCCCTTGAAAGGCTTCTTCTGAAGATAACGTATGCGTCCTCACGTCTGCGTCTGCTATAGAACTAGAACTAAGGGATACTCAAAGGGACGGAGGAATTCTTTTTCCTAGCTAATGGGAACTACCCAGCTACCTAGCTAACTAGATAGAAGGGAAAGGACGGCGAACCCAGAGATCACCCGAGGGTAGACTCGTGGGACAAGAAGCTACAGCCCTATCAAAGGAAGTCGGTCCATAGGATAGAAGAATACGGCTGATTGGGGGAAGGTAATTCCTTCTTCTTGGGCAAGAGAAGGACTAACACAGGGGGGTACCGGAATCAATATCAGGACAGACGGAGGGATAGGATTGAAAACCTAATAGATAGGCAGACTCGAAGGAAGTGAATCAACAGGAAGAAGAACGAGATTCACGACTCAATTCCTCTATTAGATAGTCAAAAGGGTGAACAACCCTTTCTTGGGGTCTCCAACAACCTATTATGCTACAACCTATTTTATTAGAAAATCAGTTCTTGAATAAGATGTGCGTCTA